AAAAAATATAGAAAAATTGAGTATAATGTTATAATGAAAACTCATATCTAATAGATTTTTTATTTTAATATTATGAGAGTTTCATAGATTTTCGTCTCCCTAAAGGAGAAAAATAATGGCAATAAGCTCAACAGAGCGTCGAACGAAGACTGTACAAATTTTTGTGGAAAAAGACGCTGTCGAAACTAGTTTCGCTAAATGGGCCCAACCTGGACATTTTTCTAGAACATTAGCAAAAGGACCAAAAACAACTACTTGGATTTGGAATTTACATGCTGATGCTCATGATTTTGATAGTCAAACAAGTTCATTAGAAGAAGTTTCTCGTAAGGTTTTTAGTGCTCACTTTGGACAATTAGCAATTATATTCTTATGGATAAGTGGTATGCACTTTCATGGTGCCTATTTTTCAAATTATTCAGCTTGGTTAACAGATCCCATCACAATAAAACAAAGCTCACAAGTGGTTTGGCCAATTGTTGGTCAAGAAATTCTAAATGCTGATGTTGGAGGTAATTTCCAAGGCGTGCAAACAACATCTGGATGGTTCCAAATGTGGCGAGCTGAAGGAATTACTAGTGAAGTTGAATTATATTGGATTGCAATTGGTGGTCTAGCAATGTCTATGATTATGTTATTTGCTGGCTGGTTTCATTATCATAAAGCTGCACCAAAACTAGAATGGTTTCAAAATGCTGAATCAATGATGAATCATCATTTATCAGGTTTACTTGGATTAGGTTGTTTATCATGGTCTGGACATCAGATACATATAGCTTTACCAATTAATAAATTATTAGATGCAGGTGTAGCTCCACAAGAAATCCCATTACCACATGAATTCTTAATTAATCGCCAATTAATGGCACAATTATATCCTAGTTTTGAAAAAGGTTTAGTACCTTTCTTTAGTGGAAATTGGAATGAATATTCAGATTTTCTAACTTTTAAAGGTGGCTTAAATCCAGTAACAGGTGGTTTATGGTTAAGTGATATTGCACATCATCATCTAGCATTAGCTGTCTTGTTTATTGTGGCAGGTCATATGTATAGAACTAATTGGGGTATTGGTCATAGCATGAAAGAAATATTAGAAGCTCATAAAGGGCCTTTTACTGGCGAAGGTCATAAAGGCTTATATGAAATATTAACAACTTCATGGCATGCTCAACTTGCAATTAATTTAGCGATGATGGGTTCTCTAAGCATTATCGTGGCACATCATATGTACGCAATGCCACCATATCCTTATTTAGCTACAGATTATGCGACACAATTATCATTATTTACGCATCATATGTGGATAGGTGGATTTTGTGTTGTTGGAGGTGCTGCTCATGGAGCCATTTTTATGGTTAGAGATTATACGCCCGCGAATAATTATAATAATTTATTAGATCGCGTGTTAAGACATCGTGATGCAATTATTTCACATTTAAATTGGGTTTGTATATTTTTAGGATGTCATGCATTTGGATTTTATATTCATAATGATACAATGAGAGCTTTAGGACGTCCACAAGATATGTTTTCTGACAAAGCGATTCAGTTACAACCTATTTTTGCTCAATGGATTCAAAATATTCATTTATTAGCACCAGGAACAACTGCTCCTAATGCTTTAGCAACTACAAGTTATGCTTTTGGTGGTGATGTGGTTGGAATCGGAGGAAAAATTGCGATGATGCCAATTAAATTGGGAACTGCTGATTTTATGGTTCATCATATTCACGCATTTACGATTCATGTAACAGTTTTAATTTTATTAAAAGGTGTTCTATACGCACGAAGCTCAAAATTAATTCCAGATAAAGCAAATTTAGGTTTCCGTTTCCCATGTGATGGCCCTGGAAGAGGCGGCACATGTCAAAGTTCAAGCTGGGATCATGTATTCTTAGGATTATTTTGGATGTATAATTCAATATCAGTTGTTATTTTCCATTTCAGTTGGAAAATGCAATCAGATGTTTGGGGTACAATTACGCCAGACGGAACTATATCACATATTACAGGTGGAAATTTTGCTAAAAGTGCCATTACCATTAATGGTTGGTTACGAGATTTCTTATGGTCACAAGCGTCTCAAGTTATTCAATCATATGGATCTGCTTCATCGGCATATGGTTTAATTTTCTTAGGAGCGCATTTTATTTGGGCATTTAGTTTAATGTTTTTATTCAGTGGTCGTGGTTATTGGCAAGAATTAATTGAATCGATTGTTTGGGCCCATAACAAATTAAATTTTGCTCCGGCAATTCAACCTCGTGCATTAAGTATTACACAAGGACGAGCTGTTGGTCTTGCACATTATTTATTAGGGGGTATTGGAACAACATGGTCATTCTTCTTAGCACGCGCACTTTCAATTAGTTAATAAGTGATAAAAAAAATTCGTATTTTAAAGTTTAAAAAGTAGAATTTTATTTACAACTATAAATAATATAAATAGGCATCTAACAATTATGGCAACTAAATTTCCAAAGTTTAGCCAAGCCCTTGCACAAGATCCAGCAACTAGAAGAATTTGGTATGGAATAGCAACTGCACATGATTTAGAAGCTCATGATGGTATGACGGAAGAAAATTTATACCAAAAAATCTTCGCGTCTCATTTTGGCCATTTAGCTATAATATTCCTGTGGACAGCCGGTAATTTATTTCATGTTGCATGGCAAGGTAACTTTGAACAATGGGTAGCAAATCCATTAAAAGTCAAACCAATTGCTCACTCAATTTGGGATCCACATTTTGGAGAATCTGCATTAAAAGCTTTTAGTAAAGGAAATTCATATCCTGTAAATTTAGCATTTTCCGGGTTATACCAATGGTGGTATACGATTGGATTACGAACAAATCAACAATTGTATACTGGATCAATTGGATTATTAATACTTTCATGCGTTTTATTATTTGCTGGATGGGTACATTTGCAACCAAAATTCCGACCAAGTTTATCTTGGTTTAAAAATAATGAATCACGTTTAAATCATCATTTATCAGGTTTATTAGGTGTGAGTTCACTAGCTTGGACAGGGCATCTTGTTCATGTCGCTATTCCAGCTTCACGTGGGATAACAATTACATGGAATAACTTCTTAACAACTCCTCCTCATCCGGCAGGTTTAACACCCTTTTTTACAGGTAACTGGACAGTATACGCTGAAAACCCGGATACTGCAAACCATATATATGGTACAAGTGAAGGAGCCGGAACAGCTATTTTAACTTTTTTAGGAGGGTTTCATCCCCAAACCCAATCATTATGGTTAAGTGATATTGCTCATCACCAGTTAGCAATAAGTGTTGTCTTTATAATTGCCGGCCATATGTATCGAACAAATTTTGGTATTGGCCATAATATGAAAGAAATATTAGATGCTCATAGACCTCCAGGTGGAAGATTAGGAGCTGGTCATGTAGGATTATTTGAAACAATTACAAATTCTTTACATATGCAATTAGGATTAGCATTAGCTGCTTTAGGCGTAGCAACATCTTTAACTGCTCAGCATATGTATGCGCTAACACCATATGCATATTTATCAAAAAGTTTTACAACAGAAGCTGCTTTATATACTCATCATCAATATATTGCTGGATTTTTAATGGTTGGGGCTTTTGCGCATGGTGCAATATTTTTTGTTCGTGATTACGATCCTGAGCTAAATAAAAATAATGTATTAGCTCGAATGTTAGAACATAAAGAAGCAATTATTTCTCATCTAAGTTGGGTTTCATTATTCTTAGGATTCCATACATTAGGCTTATATATTCATAATGATACTGTAGTAGCATTTGGCCAACCTGAGAAACAGATTCTGTTTGAACCAGTATTTGCTGAATATATTCAAGCTGCTTCAGGAAAAGCTGTATATCAATTTAATGTTTTATTATCGTCGTCAACAAACCCTGCAACAATTGCTGGTAATCAAGTATGGTTACCTGGTTGGTTAGAAGCTATTAATAATAATAAAAACGATTTATTTTTAACAATCGGACCTGGTGATTTTTTAGTACATCATGCGATTGCTTTAGGCTTACATGTAACCGCTTTAATTTTAGTTAAAGGTGCTTTAGATGCACGTGGTTCAAAATTAATGCCAGATAAAAAAGATTTTGGTTATAGTTTCCCTTGTGATGGACCAGGACGCGGAGGCACTTGTGATATATCAGCTTGGGATGCGTTTTATCTTGCAATGTTTTGGATGTTAAACACTATTGGTTGGGTTACATTTTATTGGCATTGGAAACATATGACAATTTGGGGTGGAAATCCTGGCCAATTTAATGAATCATCAAATTACATAATGGGTTGGTTACGAGATTATTTATGGTTAAATTCTTCACCATTAATTAACGGATATAATCCATTTGGTATGAATAATTTATCAGTTTGGGCTTGGATGTTCTTATTTGGACATTTAATTTGGGCTACAGGATTTATGTTCTTAATTTCTTGGCGTGGTTACTGGCAAGAATTAATTGAAACATTAGTTTGGGCGCATGAGCGCACACCTTTAGCTAATTTAATACGCTGGAGAGATAAACCAGTTGCATTATCAATTGTACAAGCTCGGTTAGTTGGTTTAGTTCATTTTGCTGTAGGATACATTTTAACCTATGCTGCTTTCGTAATTGCATCAACAACAGGTAAATATGGTTAATTCTTAAAAATTTAATTAAAAGACAAGATAATAATATCTTGTCTTTTAATTAAATTTTTAAAAATAAAGACCTAGCATATCTGGAAAGAATCGATTTATTTCAATAATAAAACCAGCAGTAAAGGTCATCCATATAGTTAATAAAACAGGAGCAGTTGATAAATATTTTTGAAAGTCATTCATATAATTAGTATTGATTATTAAAATAAAGATTAAATAAATTTAACGGGGCGATACTGTAATTTCGTCAGCAGGAAGTATTAATTCTTGACTTATTAATTCTTGCCAAGCAGAAATTGGCCAAATATAACCAGTTGTCATTATCTTTAATGCTAAAGGAACATTAATGATAATTTCGCTTTCGGTAGGATTTTTTGTTGTACTTACTGCCCGTAAATATTTTCTACCAACCCAACCAATCCAACCAGAAATATAAATGAATCCAAAACCGGGTAAAATAAATTCAGCCGCATGACTCCATCTACCATCTGCAATTAAGTGTGGTAATCCATCTGTTCCACATAATAAATCTGACCTACTATATTTATCAAAACGAGCTTTTGTACGATCAATTTGCTGTTCAAGGGCTAAAGCCGGAGGCGAATTTTGTTCATATTGAGCTGCACGTTGTTCTAATTTTTTTACACTTGCTTTTAAACGTTTTTCAAAAGCGGGAGATTCACTACATTTTGTTAATCCTCCAATTTCTGCTAGTGCTTGGTTAGGCGTTAGAAAAATTAAAACTATAGCAACGAAAGTCAATAAATTAAACTGTTTCATTAAAAAATAAAGAAATTTTTATTTTTTTCTTAGTAAGAAATATCATATAAAAAAGTTTGATTACTTATATAGTAATTCAGTTTTTTATAAAAAGTTAATTTTTAGTTTTTTTTAATCAATTATATAACCTAAATTATATAAATAAAATTCCAAATTAAAATAAAAAATATTTTTAAACATTAAATGTAATAAAAAAGTTAAATTATTTAAATAATTTAACTTTTTTATTACATTGATATTATTTATTAATGATATTTTTAAATACTAATTTTCTTTAATTTATTCAAGATCTTTACGATTTGGGTTACGTGACGGATCACTTGAAAGGAAACCAAAGATAAATAGAGAAACAAAAAAGATAACTGTTGTATAAACTAAAATTTTTAAAGTTAACATTAAATTTTTCCTAGGAACTGTTTTTAATAATATTAATTATACTAAAATAATAAAATTATTTCCGCTTTTATTAAAAAATTAGAAATTTTGTTTTTTAAACTAAATTTAAGTAAATGGATACATATTTAAAATCGATATATCTATTTGTTTATCCTCTTGAGCTATCTCTAATGTTGAAAGAGTTTTTCTTATTGAAATATACCCTTCTATTATAAAATAATCATTAATTTTAGGATTTTTAAGTAAATTTGCTGATAGATTGCCCCAAATAGAAATATTTAAAACATTTTTAGAATTAGCATCTACTTTATTCTTAATAACTTTAACCTTAACTTCTGTTACTACAATCTGTTGTTTAAAAAAACTTTTTACTGGCTTATCGATAATTTTAACTATACATACAGCCGAATTCATAGTTAGAATAAAATTAAATAACTAAATAATTAAATTTCTTTGTTTTTGCACATCTTCAAAATTTATATCACGTAGACGTTTTAATAATCTTACAAAATATTCTAAAAAATATGAATCTAGTTGAATTAAATCCTCTGGCTCGATTTTAAAAATTTTATAAATATCAAACGTTGATTTTGAAAAATTATTTTCAACATTTAAAATTTCGGCAAAGGCTAAACGATCACTTATATTTTGACCCCATTCAAAATATCCTAAAATTTGACTTGATAACTTTAAAATTGGAATCGGAACTTTATTTACACGAGCAGACTGACCTGCTAACTGTTCACATAATTTGATGATTTCTTCAGATAACCATCCTTTTGGTCCACCTAAAAAAAAGGTTTGATTTTTTGTTTTTGGAAGTTGTAAAGATCTTAAGCAAAATTTAGCAATATCTTGTGTGTCCATATATGATACGCAAGTATTTTCGTTTGTAATCCAAATAGGTAAATCTTCTAAAATTGGAATTGCATATTGTTCAATTAGACCTTGATAAAAACCTGTTAATCGAAAAATTGTATACGGTATATTTGATTGTTTAAGTTTAATCTCAATACCTTGTTTCATTTTCATCAAAGGAATATTTGAAAATTGTTCTAAATTTAATGTCGAACAAAAAATAAACCGATTAATATTTGCTATTTTAGCGGCTTCAATTAAGGCTAATTTACCATCCCAATCAACTTTTTTGGTTACTGAATCATATGATCGACTTGTAGATGCATCAATAATTGCAGTAATACCGCGTAATCCCGGCGGAATCGTTTCAGGCAAGGTTAAATCTCCATAAACTAATTCTGCACCCCATTCTTTTAAAAAATTAGCTCTACGTAAGTTTCGTACTAAACAACGAACTTGATATCCTTTTGTTAAAGCTTGTAATACAATTTGACGTCCTAAAGTACCAGTCCCACCAATAATCAGTAAACTCACAATTTTTATTTTTAATGAAAGAGTTTTTATGTTTAATATATTTAAAAGATGAATAATTTATAATTTAAGAATTGAAAATACTACTTTGTAATATATCTTGAGCTTCAATATTAACTAGTTCTTTTTTCGTTAAAACTTGACCTCGACTTTCAAAAATTCGATTAGCTTGACGCATTCGAGCTCTATCTAACGCATTTTTTATACTTCGAGCATTAGCAAATAATGGCTTCTCTTTTCGTTTATTTATATATTGAATTAACGCAATTTCAGCATCAGATGTTAATTGATATTGTTGCTCTTCTAACATCATTTTAGCAATTTTTAATAATTCTTCTGTTGTATAATCTGGAAAATCAATATGATTAGCGATCCGTGACGATAACCCTGGATTTGATGCATAAAACTTATCCATTGGCTCTTTATAACCTGCTAAAATTACTACTAGATCATCGCGTTGATTTTCCATTACTTGTAACAAAATTTCAATTGCTTCTGAACCATAATCTCGTTCATTATCAGGTTTATATAAATAATAAGCTTCATCAATAAATAAAACACCATCCATAGCTTTCTTAAGAACTTCTTTTGTTTTCGGAGCTGTATGACCAATGTATTGACCTACTAAGTCATCTCTGGTAACAGTTAATAAGTGACCTTTTTTAATATAACCTAATTGATATAAAATATCAGCCATTTTTAATCCAACAGTAGTTTTCCCTGTACCTGGACTTCCTGTAAAAGACATATGTAAACCAGGACTACCAGAGGTAATTGCTAACTTTTTTCGTAATTTATCAATTAATAATAAAGCTGCAATTTCTCGAATCCTAGATTTAACAGGTGTTAAACCCACTAATTCATCGTCTAACAATTTTAAAATTTTAGCTATCTCTGTTTTTGCGTATTCTTCCTGAAGATTTATTGAATAAGTTGAATCCGTAACCATAAAAAAGATTAATTGAATATATAGAATAAATTTGTTAAATCTTAACCGATTTATTCTATATTTGTAAATATTTAGTTTAATAGAGATGATGGAATACTTGAAAGACAAATAAACGCAAAACCTGCACTACCGCAAGATCCTACGAAAAATCCTCCTTTAAATTGATCCCATGCTTTTCTTGTTTGAAATTGCGGTATACTTGTTTGAGTTTCAGAATTTTCTTGAGTAAATGAAACTATTCCATAAATGGTTAAACCTAGAGTTAATATAAGAATTAGCCCTAGTGTAGAGAGAAAACCAGCGAAAAGTCCAATATCTGAGTTACGTAAAGGTCCTAATTTAATAAATGGACCAATTAAAAAATAACCATGTGCTAGTCCAATTTCTAATCCTCGTAATAAAGGCGTTAAACCAAACCTATAAGCGGGTAAATTTTTTAAAAGTGCACGTGTAACTGCGGATGATGTAATAGGAGTCGCTAAATGTCCTACAAATGGATCATCATTATAAGGTTTAATAAAATTAGCCATAAATTTAAGTTAAATTTAAATAAAATAGTAGTAAATTTTTTAAATTAGTCTAAGGTATTAAAAAATTGATGAAAATTTTTACCAACCAAAATTTAAATATAGATTACTATATAATATATATTAATATATATAAAAATTTTTATAAACTTCATTTTTTATACACCAAAAAAATATTTATGACAGTCGTAATCTATTACTTTTTATTGTTAGGTTTTTGTTTTGCTCTTGCATCCGGTTTATTTTTAGGATTAAAATCAATTAAATTAATTTAATATTTTATTTAATCTCTTTATATATGCAAAATGATATTCGCCAAGATAGGATTATTGGATCGAAGCGTTTTAGCAACTATTTTTGGATGTTTTTTCTTTTTATTGGAGGTGTTAGTTTTCTTTTAGCTGGATTATCTAGTTATTTACAGATTAATTTAATACCATTTACAAATGCTACTCAATTAATTTTTATTCCGCAAGGGATTATAATGTTATTCTATGGAACAATAAGTATATCTTTAAGTATTTATATATTATTAACTGTAGTCTGGGATATCGGAAGCGGATATAATGAGTATAATAAAATTGAAAACTTAGTAAAAATAGTTAGAAAAGGATTCCCTGGTAAAAATCGCGAAATTCTTTTAACATATTCATTAAATAATATTAAATCAATTGGAATTAAAATTTCTGAGGGTTTAAATCCAAAACGTAGTATTTATTTATGTTTGAAAGATGAACGAAAAATTCCATTAACGCCCGTACAACAACCTAATACTATCTCAAATTTAGAAGAAGAAGCAGCTGATTTAGCAAAATTTTTAGAATTAAAATTAGAAAATCTATAATATTTTATTGCTTTTTGTACCTGCATATTTATATACTGTAAGTATGCGGGTATAGTTTAGTGGTAAAACCTTAGCCTTCCAAGCTAATGATGGGGGTTCGATTCCCCCTACCCGCTTATCGGGTGATTTTTTGAATGAGCAACAATTACTTTTCTTAAAGGAGACTATAACATTATGTCGGGTGGATCTACAGGTGAACGTCCGTTCTCAGATATTATAACAAGTGTTCGTTATTGGATTATTCATAGTATTACTATTCCATCTCTTTTTGTATCTGGATGGTTATTTATTAGTACTGGATTAGCATATGATGTTTTTGGCACTCCAAGACCTAATGAGTACTTTACACAAGATCGTCAACAAATACCATTAGTAAATGATCGATTTAGTGCAAAACAAGAATTAGAAGATTTAACTAAAGGTTTATAAAAAGGTAATTATATGACAAAAAATATTAATCAACCTGTAGCTTATCCAATTTTTACTTTCCGTTGGCTTGCAATTCATGGTTTAGCAGTACCTACTGTTTTCTTTTTAGGTGGAATTACTGCAATGCAATTTATTCAAAGATAGATTAATAATTTATATTATGAGGTAATATTTATGACAGGTCCAAATCCTAATAAACAAGCAGTAGAACTAAATAGAACATCTCTTTATTGGGGACTTCTATTAATTTTTGTTTTAGCTGTATTGTTTTCAAGTTATTTCTTTAATTAACAATTATAAGCAGGAGTTTTTTATATGTCTAATACTGGTAGAATTCCATTATGGCTTGTAGGTTTAGTAGGTGGTTTAGCCGCAATTACTGTAGTTAGTTTATTCATTTATGGGTCATATTCTGGTTTAGGATCATCACTTTAAAAATGTAATAACAAATAAATAAAATTAACCAATTAATTGGTTAATTTTTATTTCCTTCGGGGCTTATTTTGACGCTGTTTTTTTGTACCTTTTCCTAAAAATCCCCACCATAATCTTAAAGTATCTCGTAACCTAATATTATAAAATATAAAATCATCTTGCCATGCAGTATATCCTCCACTATAAAGACTATCTTTGGGACGTTTTCCTACGTGTAATTCGACACTATATGTTAAAAAAGGTACATAAAAATACTGTGAAAATATTGCATGTAACATAGCCGTCATAACAAAAGTAATGTGAACAAAAGCCCATGCACCTAGATAAATTCTCAGATTTTCGGCTTCTTCATATCTTCTTTCCGGAATTAAAACTTTGTTTAAAAAAACGCGAGCTCGAAGAGCAGATTTAAACAAATATGGCATAAATGTATTATATAATGTTATGAAGGTAAAATGCCATCTAATATGATAAGGGCAATATTTTTTTCCAACTCGAACCCATCCTACATAAATAAACATAGAACTCATCGGTTTTATATTTGTTTTATAAATCGTCGACAATGTATTGATAAGATCTTTTCGAATAAATACGTAAATTGGATCTGTTATGTGTATAAGAGAATCGGGTACTCGTGCAAAAATAGGCGTTAGCCAATCGAAATTATAAGGATTATTTGTCTGTTTTATAAGATCGTCAAAAATTCTTTCTGCAGCTCTATATTGTGCAACTTCTCTATAAATAATTTCTTCTCGATATGCATTTCTTAGCAAAGGATGTAAGCTTAAATTCGGATAGTATGCTCCGATACAATCATTTAATGCCATCGCCCAAAGGCTACATGATATTAACCCAATAGAACAAATTTTAAATGAAGTAACTAGATTATATTTCAATGAATAAATTATAAAACGAACAAAACATAATACTATCATTGCTCGTTGAAATTCTTCAATAGTAAAACCATATGTAGAAATATCTTTTAGCTTATACCAAAAACTATCTAAAATATTTATAGGGATATGATCAGATCCATCTAACAAACTGGTATACTTAGATAATACGCTATTATTTAATAAATACTTCATTATGACTGTAGTCACCTATATGGTATCTTTTATAAAATAAAATATGAAGTAATATATCATAATAACAATATTTATGTCAAGTAAATTAGAAACAAATGTTAAATAAAAGAAAGTTTTTACCCCCAAGGGAATTCGAATCCCTGTCTGCTCCGTGAAAGGGAGCTGTCCTAGGCCTCTAGACGATGGGGGCGTGTCATTTATGAAGATTAATTAGCGGGTAACGCGATTCGAACGCGCGACATCAACCTTGGCAAGGTTGCGCTCTACCACTGAGCTATACCCGCATATAACCAAACCATAAATGAATTTTATGGTAAAGTTATATAAATGTCAAGAGTTTTAATTTCTTTGGAAATTAAATTGATGATGAAATTCCATCAGCTGCAGCAATAACAATTACAAGACTTACCCAAATTTGAAATAATCGGTTAAATTTACCTTTTGAATCTTCCCATTCTCCCGGGGTTGCCAAAGCTACAGGAACTGTTACAATTAACCCCAATGAAATTAAAACTAATAAAGTTACTAAAGCTGTTATCATAAAAATTCCTTAAAGTTTTTTAATGTTGATGAACTAATTTTTTCATTTATTTAAAGATTACCTTTTTTCAAAGCTAGTAATACAATTACCGCTGGACCTGCTAGCATAATAGCTCCCGTTGCTATTATTTGATTTATAACTTGCCAATTAACCATGTTTTAAAATCCTTAATTTATAAATTTTTATTAAAATTTCAAATAACAAAATAACTTATAATGTTACTAGTCATTTTAGTTGAAAAAGAAATAAAGTAAAAATATTATTTTAGTAATATTTTATTATTTATTATTCTATATTGTATGTGAAACTTTTTTTTAATAAAAACTTTAACAATAGAATAGATTTATGGTAATATATCATTAGGGCTGCTAACTCAATGGTAGAGTACTCGGCTTTTAACCGATTTGTTCTGGGTTCGAGTCCCAGGTAGCCCATTTTTAAAAAATAGATAATAAAATACTAGCAATTTAACTTAGTCATTTAAACTAATAAAATTTAAAATAAGTCCTAGTAAAAAATAATTATTTTTATTTTATCCAGTAAAGAAGACGTTAATCTTCTACTGGATAAAACAAGTATATGATTATTTTTTAATCAATTGGACGCATTGATAATACTGGCTCATTAGCACGGTTAATACCTTTTTCAAAACCAGCAGCAGCAGCTCGTGCACGACCTGAATGCCACCAATGTCCTACTAAAAAGAAGAAAGCTAAAAAGAAATGCGAACAACATAACCATGAACGTGGAGATACATAGTTTACAGAATTAATTTCAGTTGCAACACCACCCACAGAGTTTAATGAACCTAATGGTGCATGAGTCATATATTCTGCAGCTCGACGTTCTTGCCAAGGTTGAATATCATTTTTAATTTTATTAATATCTAATCCATTTGGACCACGTAATGGTTCTACCCATGGAGCACGTAAATCCCAAAAACGCATAGTTTCACCACCAAAAATAATTTCCCCACTTGGTGAACGCATTAAATATTTACCTAAACCTGTAGGACCTTGAGCAGAAGAAACATTTGCTCCTAAACGTTGATCTCGAACTAAAAACGTAAAAGCCTGAGATTGCGATGCTTCTGGACCCGTAGGACCATAAAGTTCACTTGGATATGCTGTATTATTATACCAAGAATATAATGCTGCTGTCCAACCCATAAGTGCAATTGCTGCTAAACTATACGAAAGATAAGCTTCACCAGACCAAACGAATGCTCTTCTTGCCCAAGCAAATGGTTTTGTAAAAATATGGAAAATACCACCAGTAATACATAAGATACCTACCCAGATGTGACCACCTACAATATCTTCCATATTATTTACAGCAACAACCCATCCATCTCCACCAAAAGGTGAACGGAATACATAACCAAAAATTACAATAGGATTTAATGTTGGAGTTGTAATAAAGCGAACATCTCCGCCACCAGGTGCCCATGTATCATAAACACCTCCTAAATACATAGCTTTAATTACTAGTAAAAATGACCCTAGACCAAGAACACATAAATGAATTCCTAAAATCGTTGTCATTTTATTTTTATCTCGCCAATCATAACCAAAGAATGGAAAAGATTCTTCTAGAGTATCAGGACCTAATAAAGAATGATAAATTCCTCCAAATCCTAAAATTGCTGAAGAAATTAAATGAACCACACCTACTGCAAAATAAGGTACAGTAGTAGTAATTTCTCCACCTGGTCCAATACCATAACCTAAAGTTGCTAAATGTTGAATTAAAATAAAACCTTGTTCATATAAAGGTTTTTCAGGTACAAAATGAGAAACTTCAAATAATACCATGGCACCAGCCCAAAATACCATTAAACCGGCATGAGCAACATGGGCACCTAATAATTTGCCTGATACATTGATTAACCGGGCATTTCCACTCCACCAAGCAAAACCGGTAGATTCAATATCGCGACCTGCTATACTACTATTAAAGGGCGTTTCCACGTGGTAATACCTCCTCAGGGAATACAAAGTTTTCATGTGGTTGATCTTGTGCTGCCATCCAAGAACGAATACCTTCATTTAATAAGATATTTTTTGTATAGAATGTTTCAAATTCAGGATCTTCAGCGGCACGTAATTCTTGTGATACAAAATCATAAGCACGTAGATTTAGTGCTAAACCGACAATACCTATTGAACTTGTCCATAAACCAGTAACAGGTACGAATAACATAAAGAAATGTAACCATCGTTTATTTGAAAATGCTACCCCAAAAATTTGTGACCAAAAACGATTTGCTGTTACCATAGAATACGTTTCTTCCGATTGTGTTGGAGTAAATGCTCGGAAAGTATTTGCGGCATCACCATCTTCAAATAACGTATTTTCAACGGTTGCTCCATGAATCGCACAAAGTAATGCCCCTCCTAAAATACCAGCAACTCCCATCATATGAAACGGATTTAACGTCCAATTATGGAAACCTTGTAAAAATAGTAAGAATCGGAAAATAGCGGCAACACCAAAACTAGGTGCAAAGAACCAACTTGCTTGCCCTAAAGGATATAATAAAAATACTGAAACAAATACAGCAATCGGGCCTGAGAATGCTATCGCATTATAAGGTCGAATACCAACTAATCGAGCGATTTCAAACTGACGTAAACAAAAGCCAATTAAACCAAATGCACCATGTAATGCTACAAAAGCCCAAAGTCCACCAATTTGGCACCACCGAGTAAAATCACCTTGTGCTTCAGGACCCCATAAAAGTAATAATGAATGGCCCATACTATTAGCCGGCGTTGACACAGCTGCTGTTAAAAAATTACAGCCTTCAAGATATGAACTTGCTAAACCATGTGTGTACCAAGAAGTTACAAACGTAGTTCCTGTCATCCACCCACCTGCAGCTAAATAAGCAGTCGGGAATAATAATAAACCTGACCATCCAATAAAAACAAATCGGTCTTTTTTTAACCAGTCATCAATAAGATCAAATAAGCCACGTTCTTGGTTTTGTCCAATAGCAATGGTCATATTTTAAAAATCCTTACAATAAAATTTTTTACTAAGTAAACCTATTATCAATAATTTTTACTCTAGTCTTATCAACTGTTATTATTAATTATAAGTCAATATAAGAATATTTTTAAATAATTGATTAATTTTTTTAATATTGGATAATTCTGTTTCTAGTTTAGACTATTAAATCTTTTGAAACAAATTAAAAATTAGGATTAATTAAATTTAGATAAAACTTGACAAATAAATTATTTTAGATCTAAACATTAATCAAGATTGTAATTAAATTAACGTTATACTCAACTTTAAAAAACTATGCTATAATTCAAGATATATATAACTGTTAAGTTAGTAATTTTTTTTAATTCTGCAAAACCAATATATCTTTTAAAATCGTACAATAATACAGGAAAAATTATGATTTCAGACATTCAAGTTTATACAGCATTAATATTAGCACTATTAGCCAGTGTTTTAGCAATTCGTTTAGGCACAACACTTTATCAATAAAAATTGTGATTTTTTCAATTAGAAAATATGGTAATAGAAAATTCAAAAAAATTTAGTAACCCTGTTTTTCCGTTTACTGCAATTGTTGGACAAGAAGAAATGAAATTAGCACTTCAATTAAACGTAATTGACCCAAAAATTGGGGGAGTTATGATCATGGGTGATCGAGGAACCGGTAAATCAACAACTATTCGTGCTATCGCTGATTTATTACCTAATATTGAAGTAGTTAAAGATGATCCGTTTAATTCTCATAAGTCTGATTTAGATCTTATGAGTAACGAAGTAAAAGATGCAGTTCAAAATAATGAACCAATTAAAACAGAATTTGTAAAAATTCCAATGGTTGATTTACCATTAGGAGCTACAGAAGATCGAGTTTGTGGTACTATTGATATTGAAAAAGCTTTAACAGAAGGAATAAAAGCTTTTGAACCAGGGTTATTGGCAAAAGCCAATCGAGGAATTTTATACGTCGATGAAGTTAACTTATTAGATGATCATTTAGTAGATATTTTATTAGATTCAGCAGCTTCTGGTTGGAATACTGTCGAGAGAGAAGGTATTTCGATAAGGCATCCAGCCCGATTTGTTCTGGTTGGTTCTGGGAATCCTGAAGAAGGTGAATTACGACCACAATTATTAGATCGATTTGGTATGCATGCTGAGATTAGAACTGTAAAAGATCCTCAATTACGCGTCAAAGTAGTAGAAGAGAGAACTTCTTTTGATCAAACACCTGAAATATGGTTAGAAACTTATGAAGAAAAACAACAAGAACTTCGTAATAAAATCATTGCTGCACAAAAATTATTACCACAAGTTGAGTTAGATTATAATCTTCGAATAAAAATTTCCGAAGTTTGTAGTAATTTAGATGTAGATGGTTTACGAGGTGATATTGTAACTAATCGCGCTGCAAAAGCTTATGCAGCTTATAATGGTCAAACAAAAGTAACTGTTGAAGATATTTCACAAATTATTACACTATGTTTACGTCATAGGTTGCGTAAAGATCCATTGGAATCTATTGATTCAGGAAATAAAGTTTTAAAAGTTTTCAAAGAAATTTTTGAAATCGAAGATTAATTAAAATAAAAGTAAATCTAAAATTATGTTAAAAGTTTTTTGGATAATACTAAGTCTTTTTTTAATTATATTAATTACAATTCGTATACCGAATAATGGCGGGTTAACAAATTTTACCATTAAAAATAATTTACTAGGATCACCCAATTCAGCAGAAAAATTTTTAAACAATCTGACATGGTTAATGATTATAAGTTATTTATTTTTAGCTATTATATTTAATATTTTAGCTAAATAATATTTATTTTAATATATAGACAAAAATATACTTTATACACTATAATAGGTAGTTAGTAAGTTGATTTGTCACGCGGAGTAGAGCAGTCTGGTAGCTCGTTGGGCTCATAACCCGAAGGTCAATGGTTCAAATCCATTCTCCGCTAGAAAATTTTACAAAAATTAACGAAAATTTATCAATTTTTTTATTAAAATAATATATTGAACGTTAAATAATAATAGGGTTTTACGTATGACATTAAATTTACAAACGCCATTTCCTACTTTTGGTGGAAGTACTGGTGGCTGGTTACGTGCAGCCGAAGTTGAAGAAAAGTATGCAATTACTTGGACTAGTAAAAAAGAACAAATATTCGAGATGCCGACTGGTGGAGCAGCTATTATGCGTAATGGTGAGAATTTACTTTATTTAGCTAGAAAAGAACAATGCTTAGCTCTTGGAACACAACTACGCACTTTTAAAATAAATGATTATAAAATTTATAGAATTTTTCCCAGCGGAGAAGTTCAATATTTGCACCCAAAAGATGGTGTTTTTCCAGAAAAAGTGAATCCGGGTCGTAAGGCAATTAATAGTCGAAATTTTTCGATAGGAAAAAACCCAAACCCGGCTTCAATTAAATTTAGTGGAAATACTACTTACGAAAGTTAATTTATATAAAGATTAGTATTAATACTAATCTTTAGGCGAGATGGCAGAGTTGGTCGATTGCGTCTGATTTGAAATCAGATGAATCTTTACGGATTCCGTGGGTTCGAATCCCACTCTCGCCTTATAAGAATTTCCAATAATTATTGCCTAGCCGTGTTTTTATTTTTATAAATATTTTTTATGGGTAAAGTTTATGATTGGTTTGAAGAACGGCTAGAAGTTCAAGCGATTGCAGATGATATCTCTAGTAAGTATGTTCCACCACATGTTAATATTTTTTATTGTTTTGGTGGTATTGTTTTTACTTGTTTCTTAGTACAAGTAGCTACAGGATTTGCTATGACATTTTATTATAGACCAAGTGTAGTCGATGCTTTTGCATCAGTTGAATATATTATGACAAGTGTTAATTTTGGTTGGTTAATAAGATCAATACACCGCTGGTCTGCAAGTATGATGGTTATGATGATGGTTTTACATGTATTTCGTGTATATTTAACTGGAGGGTTTAAGAAACCTCGCGAATTAACTTGGGTAACTGGTGTAATTTTGGCTGTTGTTACTGTTTCTTTTGGAGTAACGGGTTATTCATTACCATGGGACCAAGTCGGATTTTGGGCATGTAAAATCGTAACAGGTGTACCTGCAGCTGTTCCAGTAGTTGGCCCTCCATTAGTTCTAATTTTACGCGGAGGCGAAAGTGTAGGTCAAAGTACATTGACACGTTTTTACAGCGCCCATACTTTTGTATTACCATTAGCAGCCGCAGTCTTAATGTTAACACATTTTTTAATGATAAGAAAGCAAGGGATCTCTGGACCACTTTAATTAAAAAAGCAAACTACTATCATAATAATAACAATAATAATAAGGAATAGATATGTCAGTAATCAAAAAACCAGATTTAACAGATCCAAAACTAAGAGCAAAACTTGCTAAAGGAATGGGCCATAATTATTATGGAGAACCGGCATGGCCAAATGATTTATTATACGTTTTTCCTGTTTGTATCTTAGGAACATTTGCTTGTTGTATTGGTTTAGGCGTAATGGCTCCAACTCAACTAGGAGAACCTGCAGATCCTTTTAATACGCCTTTAGAAATTTTACCAGAATGGTATTTTTTCCCAACGTTTAATTTATTACGAGTATTACCAAATAAATTATTAGGAGTATTGGCGATGGCTGCCGTACCTGCAGGTCTTATCACAGTACCCTTTATTGAGAATGTAAATAAATTCCAAAACCCATTTCGTCGTCCAATCGCTAGCTTAATGTTTATTTTTGGATTTATAACAGCTGTTTGGTTAGGAATTGGTGCATGTTTACCAATTGATAAAGCTATATCTTTAGGTTTTTGGTAAGAATTTTAAATCAAAATAATTAATAAGTTTAAGTAAAATTTTAATTCTACTTAAACTTATTAATTATCATTTAAACTAGTGAAACTTTACCACCAACTTCTTCAATTTGTTTTTTTATATCTTCAGCCGTATCTTTCGCTACCGCCTCTTGAATCTGTTGAGGAGTTGACTCAACAAGTTGTTTCGCTTCTTTTAAGCCTAATCCAGTTAATCCTCGAACAACTTTTAACACTGCGATTTTTTTATCAGCCGGAACTTCATCTAACATAACATTAAATTCTGTTTTTTCTTCAACTTCTTCAGTAACAGCTGGTCCAGCCATTACCATAGTTCCACCTCCAGTTGCAGATGCATCTACATTAAAAGTTTCTTCAATTTTCGTTACTAATTCAGATGCTTCTAATAATGTTAATGTTTTTAAGTCTTCAATAATCTGATTAATTTTTTCTGACATATGACGTTTTTTATAAAAATATTTATATAGTAAAATTTGTTAAATCTAGTTGAATTGAGGGACCCATACATGTACATATATATAAACTTTTAAAATATTTACCTTTTACACCTGGAGGGCGATTTTGTTCAAGTGACTTATATAAATTAGTCAAATTTTCTAATAGTTTAATATCTGTAAAATTTGATTTGCCAAAACTAACATGAACTACGCCTGTTTTATCAGCTTTGTATTCAAATTTACCTTTTTTAAATTCAGATAATGTATCTGCAATTGTAGTAGTAACAGTTCCAGATTTAGGCGAAGGCATTAACCCTTTGGGACCTAATATTCGACCCAATTTTGCTAATTTTGGCATCATTTCTGGCGTTGCTATTAACAAATCAAAATCAATAATTCCTTGACTTAGACGGTCAATTAAATCATCATTACCAACTTGATCAGCTCCATTTTCTTTGGCTTCAATAAAATTTGCCTCATTAGTTAAAACTGCTATTTTAATATTTTTACCAATACCATGAGGTAAAGTTACGGTTGTACGTAACTGTTGATCGGCATATTTCGGATCAATATTTAAATTTGCATGGAGTTCCACAGTTTCGATAAATTTTGTTGTAGCAGTTTCTTTAAGAACTTTAATTGCTTCTTCGTTATTAGTATAAATAATCTTTTCGATTTTTTTCCGATTGTCTTTTTGACGACGCGATAATCTTCGCATATAATTTTTTAATAAATAAATCAATAAACTACAAATTAATCTAAAATCTTAATACCCATATTCCGTGCTGTTCCTTCAATAATTTTCTTCGCGCTAACTATTTTATTAGTATTTAAATCAGGTAATTTAATATTAGCAATTTCTTCTAATTGATCTTGAGTAATAGAACCAACACTTATACGGTTAGGACTAGATGAACCTTTTTTAATTTTTGCCGCATTTGCTAATAATACTGATGCAGGAGGAGTTTTGAGAATAAAAGTATAACTTCGATCTTCATAGACAGAAATTTCAACGGGAATAATAAGACCTGCCTTTTCTCCGGTTTTTGCATTATACTCTTTACAAAATGCTGCAATATTGACTCCATGTTGTCCAAGAGCAGGGCCTACTGGAGGAGCAGGTGTGGCTTTACCAGCAGGTAAAGCCAATTTTATTAATGCGGTTATTTTTTTTGCCATAGTTTACTTAATAATAATTGATAAAAATAAAAATATGAGACTTAAAAAATGAAATTTATTATGTTAAATTAAATTAACAAATAGAAAAATTCATTTTTTTAAGATAAAACTACTAAACTTTACAATTCAAATAAAAAAGTTTTTTTATTTTTTGGAACAATTTATAATTCTACATATTAGGATAATAAACCTCTTATTAAAAGAGAAACGCGTCCTGAAGGATTTGAACCCTCGACATCTAATTTTGGAGACTAGCGTTCTACCAACTGAACTAAGGACGCACAAAACCAATTATAAAAAAAAATTGATAGAAATGCAATAGTTTTAGTTTTTAACAAAAAAAATAATTTTTTAAATATGAAAAAATCTGATCTAACAATAAATCCATTACTTATAAATCAATATTTACCTCATAATTTTTTAGCAGAAAAAATTGTACTAAGTAGTTTACTCAATAGTTCAGAAGCGCTTGATTTAACATTAAACCATTTAACTATTGAAACTTTTTATTTTAAAAATCATCAAGAAATTTATAAAGCTATTATTAATATGTCTAAAAAAAATATTTCCATAGATATACTCACGCTAACAACATTTTTAAAAGATAATGGAATATTAGAGAAAATAGGTGGATTAAAAGTATTAAGTGAATTCTTAAATCAATTACCAAATATACAATACTTGAAAGAATATATTAAGTTAATACAAGATAAATTTTTACGTCGAACATTAATTCAACTAGGATATAAAATTATTAATTCATGTTATATTACTACTATTCCTTTAGAAAATATTTTAAATGATTTAGAAACAGAAGTATTAAATTTAACAATAGGAAACCAAACTAAAAACTTTTTTAGTAGTACACAACTATTTACAAATATACTTTTTGAATTAAAACAAAAATCTTTACAACCAATATTACCAGGATTATCGTCTGGATTTTATGATTTGGATTCCATTACCCAAGGTTTTCAAAAATCAGATTTAATAATTATAGCCGGACGACCTTCAATAGGTAAAACTGCATTTTGTTTAAATATTACTATTAATATAATTAAAAAATATAATCTTCCTATTTTATTTTTTAGTTTAGAGATGTCTAAAGAACAATTAATTTATCGATTACTTTCATCGGAAAGTGGTATAAGTAATTTACGTTTACGTTCTGGTAATATCTTGAAACAAGATTGGTTAACTCTAAATAATATAATAACAAGCTTCTCTTCTTTACCATTATTTATTGATGATACTGCGAATCTTTCGGTAACAAATATTCGCAAAAAAATTAAAAAAATAATTTTTGAACAAGCTCAAATTGGATTAATAGTTATCGATTATCTACAATTGATGCAAAATTCGACCCATTCAATAGAGAATCGAGTTCAAGAATTAGGATTAATTACTCGTTCACTTAAAATTATCGCAAGAGAATTTAAAATTCCCATTATAACATTATCTCAATTAAGTAGAAATGTTGAAAATCGAATTAATAAACGTCCAATATTAGCCGACCTTCGAGAAAGTGGTTCAATTGAACAAGATGCTGATCTAGTATTAATGCTATATCGAGATAATTATTATAATTTTGTTTCAACAGAATTTCAAACTGCAGAATTAATTATTGCTAAGCATCGAAACGGTCCTACTGGAACGATTAAGTTAAAATTTCAAGAAAAATTAACTAAATTTTTAGATATGGATAATTCAAATTAAATGCCCAGAACCAGATTCGAACTGGTGACACGAGGATCTTCAATCCACTGCTCTACCAACTGAGCTATCCGGGCTTAAGAGTAATAATATATAAATATCAACAAAATAGCAATAGATTTATAATTAATTATTGATTATTTTCAATAAATTTATTATTATATTTGTTGGGTATAGTCTTTTCTATGATTTATTAGGAAATATTTTAATATGTCAGAATTGTAAGATAGCAGCATAAAATACAGACTAAAAATTAGTATTAAAGCTATACCTGTAGAGATTAAAAACTATTAACAGAATAGTTTGGATTCTAATAGCTAAAATTTTTTATTTTAAAAATTACTAAGAGTAAATTACCAATCTTAGTAATACAATTGATAAACTAACAAAAACTGTTTGAATACTAATATTAATTGTGTTTTTTTTTTTTTACTGATACAATTAATAATATAGTTAAATATACTATTTTTAATTTTTATTTAAACCAAAACGGGATTAGAAATGACAAGTTCATTAGCAAATTTTATATCAAGTTTAGTAGCAGGTGGTATTGTTGTATTAGGAATTGGAGTTGCATTAGTAATTATAAGTAAAAGTGATCGTGTTACACGTTCATAAATTTTAATTTTATTAATTATAGTCAATAGAAGGAAAATTTAACTATGATAAATATTGGTTTTGGACCTAATATAATATTAGGGTTTATTTTAGGATTTGGAGTCATATTATTATATTTACTTCGTATAGTTAAACCAGAAATTGCAAGAGATGAAGACATCTTTTTTGCAACAATTGGACTACTTTATAGTTGTATCTTAATAATTCATGGTTGGCGATTAGATCCTATTCTCTTATTTAGCCAAGTTTTAAGTATTATCTCTTTACTTGTTGCTGGATGGGAAAATATTCGGTTACGAGGTTTATTATCAAATGTTATAAAGTTTAAAAATAAACAAGATAATAATGATTAAAAAAATTCCTTTTTATGGTTTCTTGGTTTCACTTTTATAAATAATTTTCATTTCAATTATGCTTAAAAAATACTCAATAGTTTATTCTATATTTTTATTGTCTATATTTAATTTTTTCGTAACGAATGCTTTAGCTATTGATTTAGATGAAGCAACTCGAACTGTAATTGCTGATAGTACTGGTAATACAGTTATATTAACGCCTGAACAAGTAAAACGAGGAAAACGTTTATTTAATGCTACTTGTGGAGCATGCCATGTGGGAGGCGTTACAAAAACTAATCCCAATGTTGGGTTAGATCCGGAAGCTTTAAGTCTAGCAACCCCACGTCGTGATAATATTGCTGGATTAGTTGATTATTTAAAAAATCCTACAACATATGATGGATTAGAATCTATCGCGGATGTTCATCCAAGTATTAAAAGTGCAGATATTTATCCACGTATGCGCTCATTAACAAATGAAGATTTATATGCTATTGCAGGTCATGTAATGTTACAACCTAAAATTGTAACAGAAAAATGGGGCGGCGGAAAGATTTATTATTAGAAACAATAAGAAATAAAAATTCGGTTATAAATTTATAACCGAATTTTTACTCGAATAAAGGAACATGTTTAAAAAAAGCATGTAACTCAGTGGATAGAGTATCAGATTCCGAATCTGAATGCCAAGGGTTCGATTCCCTTCATGCTTATTTTATAATTAATCTCGAAAAAAGTATAAGCATTAAAAAATATTACTTATAAATTGATTATAAAATAACTAAAATATGCTATAAATACGGTTGGTTAATTGGGGCTGCTTCGGTTTCGACGTTTAAACTTACTTTTAATAAACAAATAAGTTGAAGATAATCGCGTAATTTAAAATTAAATGATTTAAAATAAAAATCTTAATACATCTTTTTATTCACTAGTACTAGATTTTTCTAGTCTTCTAGTCTAGAATAGTCAAAAATATTTTCTAAATTTTTTACATCTAATATTTAACGAAACTTTGTTCTTTTTATTAAAGGAATATTTAAATGGACGTGGGTTCAATTCCCATCAGCTCCATCAAAGCATTCGTGGCCGAGTGGTTGAAGGCACCGGACTCATAATCCGTTTTCCTCTGGAACGTCACTGGTTCGAACCCAGTCGGATGCAAAACAAGATTATCTGAAAGAAGTTTCGTATTGTGTTTTTTTTTTTTTGATTGTAGTATTATAATAACAAATAAAATATTTTAATTGTTATTAAATTTATATGATAAATTTTAAGAATCAAAACATTATTAATGAATTTCAAAATCAATATTTAAAAAAAAGTCTTCCGAATATTGAAGTTGGTGACAATATTAAAGTTGGAGTCAAAATTATTGAAGGTAATAAAGAAAGAGTTCAATTTTATGAAGGAATAGTTATTGCAATTAAAAATACTTCAATAAATAAAACAATTACAGTTCGAAAAGTATTACAGGGTATCGGAGTTGAACGAATTTTTTTAATACACTCTCCAAAAATTGCTTCTCTTACAATTTTAAAATCATCTAAAGTAAGAAGATCAAAACTCTACTATTTACGCAATCGAAAAGGAAAAGCGAGTCGTCTAAAACAGCGTTTCAATTAAAATTAAACTTAAAAATTAACTAAAAAAATTTTATAATTGCTGTATTATAATATTTATTAGTAAAGTGCTAGACAAAAAAGCGATTATTTTTTATACTTTGCTTCATAATCTTTTCAAATTAATTGTTTAAAATAAGGAATTATATGGCCACTTACAAAGTGACATTATTAAGTGAAGAACATGATATTGATACAACATTAGATTGTCCTGATGATGCATTTATATTAGATGTAGCTGAAGAGCAAGGTATCGAATTACCATATTCATGCCGTGCAGGTGCTTGTTCAACATGCGCAGGAAAAGTAGTTGAAGGAACTATTGATCAATCAGAACAATCTTTCTTAGATGAAGATCAAGTAGCAGCAGGATTTGTATTAACATGTGTTATGTATCCAACATCAGACTGTAAAATTTTAGTACATCAAGAAGATGAATTGTACTAGTTAGTACTAAAAAAGGAATAATCTATAATAGATTATTCCTTTTTTTTTAAAAGTTAAGCTCTGCAGCTTGAACTTTTTCAAATTGTTTTTTCTTTAAAATTAATAAGATTTGTGTTAATAACACACATAAACAAAAACCTAAATATCCAATAATACGGATTGGATTTTGTAAAACAATTTCTGTTTCTTCTTGACCAAAACCTCCAACATTTGGATCACTATTTAATGCCTGCTCTATTTTCACTAAATCACCTGTTTTTACAATTAAAGATAATCCAGCTGGTACAGATTGTAATGATTTTTCACCATTTGAACTTAATATAGTAATATTTGCCTCGCCTTTTTCAGAAACTGTAATATCAGTAATTTGACCTGATTGATTCGCTCCAAAAATATTTACATTGCTTTTCTCTCCGGTTGGATAAACTTGTCCACGCCCACGATTACCACCACCATAAATAGGATAAGTTAAATATTTTACATTTCCATCTTTTTCCGGATCCGGTGCTACAACTGGGAATAATAATTCTTGATGTTTTTTACCCGCTATCGGCCCAACTACTAAAATATTATCGTATTCTGTACTATAAGGAGAAATAAATACACCTTTGTTTTTCGCCTTAACTTCTTGTGAAATTTGATTTTTTGATGCTAATTTAAAACCATTTGGTAAAATTAAAATACCACCAACATTTAAATCAGCTTTTTTACCGTTTGCGCCTATTTGTTGACGACTAGTATCATAAGGCACTTTTATTTCTATTTCAAAAATAGAGTTTGGTAATACAGCTTGGGGAGCTTCAATTTCAATAGCTTTTTGATTTAAATGACAATTTGCGCAAGCTAATTTACCATTAGCAGCTCTAGGATTTGCGTAATTTTGTTGAGCAAAAACTGGGTATGCTAAAGAATTTTCACTACAAAAGCCGAATAAATTTATACTAATTGTTAAAATAAATAAAAGACTTTTAAAAAACTTGTTAGTTCTCATGAATTGAATACTTTTTAAGTATATATATATATATTATAAATTATTTTTTTATCAAAAAGAGGATACCTATTCCAGAGAAATATAACATTAAAATTGCTATTGAAAGCAATAACTGTGTTAAAGGATCTGTTGAAGGGGTTAAAATTGCTCCAACTATAGTTGAAATTAAAATGACATATCGCCATGCATTAAACATTTGTTTAGCAGATATTATATTAAGTAGTCCTAATAAAACTTGAATAATAGGAATTTGAAATGCTAAACCTGTACTATAAAAAAGAACTAGAATAAATTGAAAATACTGATCAAATGACCAAAAAGGCTCAATTACATCATTACTATAGTCTAAAAAAAAGTTTAATGCAGCTGGAACGAGTGCATAATAAGAAAAAACTAATCCTAAAATAAATAGAACTAAAGAACTGAAAAGTAAAGGTAAAATAATTTTTGTTTCGTTTTCTGTTAAACCAGGTAATAAAAATAACATAATTTGTCCAATTGCAAAAGGACTTGCTAATAATAAGCCCGTATAAAATGATATTTTAACAGTTGAAAGAAAATATTCACCCGGTGATAATTGAAAAAATTTTACCTCATTAACAGGAAATTCTAATATTTTAACAATAAATTTAACTTCCAAAAATGCAAAACAAGTTAAAATTAAAATTATCCAAAATACATGAAAAAAACGTTGTCGAAGTTCTTCAATATGTTCAGAAAAAGGTAATTCTAAAGTTAAATTATTATTATGCTTAACATTAAAATTAAAATCATAAGTGTTCATCATAATTATGATTTTATGTATTTATATTTTTAAATCTGATTTAATGGTAGATAATTTATGATTCGAGTACTATACGTAAACTTTTAATCATAATTTATTCTAAAAAGTTTTTAGGTTTTATACTAAAACTTTTTAGAATAAATTATGATAAATAATTCACAGCTTCAACTCTTGCAATTGCTTTTTTTAATTCAATTGATGCATCCAACCTTTCTTTATTAGTTGTAGCATTTTCAACTGATAATGTAGCATTTTCTAATTCTTTTGTTACTTCACTTAGTTCTAAAGAAATAAGTTCTTCTACATCATTAACTAAAACGGTAACTCTATTTCGATCAATTTCAGCTAATCCTCCACCGAGAATAATGGGAGTCCATTTTTCATTTAATTTTATTCTTAATAACCCTATATCCAAAGCTGTAATAAGAGAAGCGTGACCATCTAAAACTCCAATTTGCCCAGTTAATCCGGGCAAAACAACTTCATCAGCTGTTGTCGAACATATCACTCTATCAGGTGTAAGAACTCGAATGTTCATAGACATATATATATTACTCCTTTATTTTAGAGTTTCTGCTTTTGCAATTGCTTCATCAATATTACCTACTAAATAAAAAGCTTGTTCTGGTAAATCGTCTAATTCACCATTTAAAACCATACTAAACCCTTTAATAGTATCTTCTAAACTTACATATTTCCCAGGAGAACCTGTAAAAATTTCAGCAACAAAGAATGGTTGAGATAAGAATCTTTCAACTTTTCGTGCTCTAGCAACAGTTAATCGATCTTCCTCTGATAACTCATCAATACCTAAAATTGCAATAATATCTTGTAATTCTTTATAACGTTGTAAAGTTTCTTTTACAGTTTCAGCAATTTGATAATGAATCTTAGAAACAATACCTGGTTGTAACATAGTAGACGTAGAATCTAAAGGATCTACAGCAGGATAAATACCTTTAGCTGCTAAATTTCTCGATAATACAGTTGTAGCATCCAAATGAGCAAATGTAGTCGCTGGAGCAGGATCCGTTAAATCATCCGCAGGTACATACACTGCTTGAATTGATGTAATAGAACCTTGTGTTGTTGAAGTAATACGTTCTTGTAAAGCCCCCATTTCAGTAGCTAACGTTGGTTGATAACCTACGGCTGATGGCATACGACCTAATAAGGCAGACACTTCAGACCCAGCCTGCGTAAAACGGAAAATATTATCAATAAATAATAATACATCTTGTTTATTAACATCACGGAAATATTCAGCCATAGTTAATGCTGTTAAACCAACTCGCATACGAGCTCCAGGTGGTTCATTCATTTGTCCATATACTAAAGCTACTTTTGATTCTTTAAAATTATTTTCGTTAATAACTCCTGATTCTTTCATCTCTTCGTATAAATCGTTACCTTCCCGAGTACGTTCTCCTACACCACCAAAAACTGAAACGCCACCATGAGCTTTAGCAATATTATTAATTAATTCCATAATTAATACTGTTTTACCTACACCAGCACCTCCAAATAAACCAATTTTACCGCCACGACGATATGGTGCTAATAAGTCAACAACTTTAATTCCAGTCTCAAAAATGGATGGTTTCGTCTCTAATTCTGTAAATGCTGGTGCATCACGATGAATCGGTAAAGTTTCATCATATGAAACATCCCCTTGATTATCTACAGGTTCACCAATTACATTAAAAATACGGCCTAAGGTAGTTGTACCTACAGGAACACTTATAGGTGCTCCCAAATCTATAGCTTCAATTCCACGTTTTAGACCATCAGTCGAACGCATCGATACTGCTCGGACTTTGTTATCACCTAATAATTGTTGTACTTCAACAATATTATCAATACCATCTTCTGTAGCAATTTTAATTGCACTATAAATTGGTGGTAAATTACCATCAGAAAATTGTATATCTAAAACAGGACCAATAATTTGAGTAACGTAACCTTTATTTATACTAGTTTTTACCATTTTGACTTACGATATTTAAATACTTAAGAATAAATATACTTTCTGAATTCTTTATACTATTCAAAATAATAATAAATTTAAAATTTCTCAACTATATAACATTGTACATCAAAATACTAAGAATTCTTGAATTAAATAACTTTAATTTCTGATTTATAAAGTTTTCAAAAAAAAGTATCTGATGTAATACGACCGGTTGTCTTTAACCAATTTTGTGCTTCTATATAATTATTTGGCGCTAATTTAATAGCTTGTTTCCAATATTCTGCCGCTTTATCAAATAAACCTTTAGCAATTTCTAAATTCTTTTTTTTAGAAGCTTTGACCCCTTGATAATGATAAATTACAGCAATATTATTTAAAGCTTGTGGAAGATTTAAGTTTAATTCAAGCGCTTGATGATAATATTCTAAAGCTTGTAAATATTCACCATTACTTGAATAAATTAATCCAATATTATAAAGAATATAACTCCGATCATAAGGATCTTCTTCAAGTTGTAAAGCTTCATAATAATTTTCTAAAGCTTCCGCGTATTCTCCCTCAGATTGCGCTGACATCCCGTCTCGATAATAGAAAAAAGCTTGTTTTTCTTGTTTACTTGCCGGAAGAATTTTTAAAAGAATATCAGCAACTATTGTAAATGTTTTATCAATAAAGTTATCGTTTCGTTGACTTCGACCCATTGAATATTCCTTAAAGTAAAAATAAATAAATTATAATAAAATAAATGTTACTAGAATTTATTAGGATTATTCTAGTAACATTTATTTTATTTAATTACAATTTATACCAACAAATGGTAATAATGATAAAAGTCTTGCTCGTTTAATAGCTTTTGCGATTTTTCGTTGTTGTTGAACTGTAACCCCTGTCGCACGACGAGGAAGAATTTTTCCTTGTTCTGTAATAAATAATTTTAACAGTTCAATATCTTTATAATCAATCATTTTATTTAACCCCAATGGAAAAAGTTTCTGCTTTTGTATTGACATAATTTATTTAATTTCTTTATGTAAAGTTGGTTTATTACAATGTGGACAATATTTTTTAAGTTCAATGCGTTCAGGTGTATTTCGTCTATTTTTTTGAGTAAGGTATCTTGATACACCATTAGAACGCTTATTAATATTCGAACGGCAATCGGTACATTCTAAAGTAATTAGAATTCGGGTTCCTTTATTTTTAGCCATAAAATTTAGTATAGTATAATAATGTATAATAGTATTTGATATAATATTTTGCATAAAAACTAGATTCTTATCAAGAGTTTAATTTTTATGACAAAAACTTCAAAAATTTTACTGAGTATAGTATACTTAACTTAATTAACATATGACAATATCATAAAAATAATTTTTTAAAAAAATCAAATAATAAGAAATTTATATGGCTAATAGTAAATCCGCAGTAAAACGTATTCGAATCAATAAAAGAAATCGTTTACAGAACCGTTTTTATAAAAGTTCTGTTAAAACATTAAGTAAAATGTTTTTAAAACGTTTAGACGAATATAAAATTTCACAAAACCCTAATGATAAATTTAAAGCACAAATATTATTAAGTACATTATATAGTTTAATAGACAAAGCCTGTAAAAAAAATGTTTTTCCTAAGAATCAAGCGGCTCGTAAAAAATCACAATTAGCTTTAAAATTAAAAAATACCTAAAATCTATTGAGGTTAAATTTTTTTAACCTCAATACATTAATAGAAAGTAAAATCTAATATTACTAATAAATGAAAATGTATTCTAAATAGATTATGAAAAGAAATCTAAATTATATCACAAATTTACCTGATTTTATTGAGATGCAAAGAGCAAGTTTTTGCTGGTTTATTCATCAAGGGTTAACTGATGAACTAACTAACTTTTCTTCAATACTTGATTTCAGTGGTAATATTGAATATGTCTTTTTTGGTCAAGAATATAAATTAGTAAAACCAATTTATAATGCGTTAAGCGCAAAAAGATATACAACAAATTATGTCGCACAACTTTTAATACCAATTGAAATAAGAAGTAAACTGACAAATACAATCGTTCGACATGGTCAACTTCCGATAGCAAATTTACCTTTAATAACAACCTCAGCTACATTTATAATTAATGGATGTGAACGAGTTATTGTAAGTCAAGTAATTCGAAGCCCCGGTATTTATTTTGAAAAAAATGTGAAAGTTAAAAAACAAAAATCTAATAGATTAACTTTATCTAATGATTTTCACAAAATAAGACCATTTACTCAAATTGCATTTGGTCTTCTGAAAAATACCAATGTATCATCAATGTCCCCCATTATTCGAAATTCTAAGCTACTGAATCAATTAAATAATAAAGATAATTTCGAGTATAGCTTTGTTGAGATTTTTCTTGTTTATAAGATAATTTTAAAGAGTTTTAAGTCAACATCGAAACATAAAAGAATTCAAAAATTTTTAAAATGGTTAAAATTAAAAAATAATAGTGTTTATCTTAATATTAAATTTAAAGAAAATTTAAAAGATATAAAATATTTCAATATCTTTTTAAGATCTTTAATAAAATATTTCATTTTACAAACTCATATTCATAAAAAAATAAACAAAGATAAGCATAATACAATATTCCAAATTAAATCTTTATATAATAAATATTCTCCTAATGAATTGAATAAAATAAATATAAATCCAAAAATATTAAAATATAATAAACTAATCCAACTATATCAGACGAAAATTTTACCAAAATTGATTCTGAAAAATTCAAAAAATTATCAAAAATCTGAGTTAAATATTGAACAGAAAATTCAAAAAATTATAAATCATCGATTAAAAAACTATGATTTTATTATTGACTCTTATAAAGACAAACTTCAATCACTTTTTCTCAAAAAATCTATTTTCCTTTTCACTTTAACAAGTGCGCCTTCAAATTGTGTATTAATTACTAATTTTTTTAAAATTAGCATTCGCCAATCCTCTCAAAAAATTGTTCATTTATTTGATCTTTTTAGTGAAAGTAAAAACTTAAAACCAACAGTTTATTTTCCTATACTTAAAAATTATAGAAGAAGTGATATTATAAAAAATAAAGATTTTTTTGATAAAAAAGATTTTTATAAAGATAAATATCAAGAAAAAGATTTATATACAGCCACATTAATTCCAGAATCTGGCTCTTGGATTCGATTTGCATTTCAACGAGATAAAAAAATTGATAGTTATAAATATCCTATAACAAGTCGATTAGAAGATGATATGATTATTCAAATTGATAAATTAACTAAGAAACCAATACTTCACCTCTTACGAGAAATGGGTTTGAATGATTTAGAAATTTGTCAAAATTTACAACATGCTGATTTCTTTTATTTTAATGTACCGTTATTAATAGCATCAAAAAATGAATTATTTCCTTTAATTCGATTTAATATAAAAGACTATTATAATAATATATCAGAATTTTCTCGAATTTTTGATTCGCGTTATTACCGTTTAGGAAAAATTGGCCGTTATAGATTAAATACATCATTAAATTTAAAACTTTCTACTCAACTTACAACTTTGCTATACCAAGATATTTTTGCAATCATTGATTATTTAATAACTTTATCAATATCAAAAAGTGCAAGTGATGATATTGATCATTTAAAGAATCGTCGTGTTAGGTCTATTGGTGAACTGATGCAACAATTATTTCGAATAGGATTTCAACGATTATCTAGAAAAATATTAAGCCAAGTTTATAAAATAGACTCACCATTAATGTTAAGTTCAAATCTTATATCTACAACCGTAAAAGAATTTTTTGGTTCTAGTCAACTATCACAATACATGGATCAAACAAACCCCTTATCAGCTTTAACTCATAAACGACGAATAAGTGGTTTAGGTCCAGGTGGATTTGATCGAGATCGGATTAGTTTTACAGTTCGAGATATTCATCCGAGTCATTACGGAAGAATTTGTCCTATTGAGACACCAGAAGGTCAAAATGTTGGTCTTATTGCTTCTTTAACTACGTGTGCTTATGTAAATAAATTTGGATTCATACAAACACCTTTTTGGAGAGTAATAAATGGAAAAGTAATTAAAATGAAAAATCCTATTTATTTAACTGCTGATATTGAAGATTCGTATAAAATAGCTCCAGCTGATATTGCACTTAATAATGAAAATTATATAAGTAAGAGCTCGATTTCTGTTCGTTATAACCAAGATTTTATTACAGTTAAACCATCTGAAGTAGATTTTATTGCTATTTCAACTGTTCAAGTAGTATCCGCTGCGGCTGCTTTAATACCTTTTTTTGAGCATGATGATGCTAATCGAGCTTTAATGGGATCAAATATGCAACGACAATCTGTACCCTTATTAATATCGCAAAAACCAATTGTTGGGACTGGCTTAGAACATCAAATTGCTAGTAATTCTGGAATGAGTATAAATGCTATAAAATCAGGAATTATTGATTTTGTTAGTTCAAAAAAAATTATTATAAATGAAGATTCTGGTTATCAATCAGAATATCGGTTACAAAAATATCAACGCTCAAATCAAGAAACATGCATTAATCAAAAACCAATTGTTTGGAAAGGTGAAAAAGTAAAATCAGGGCAAATAATTGCAGATGGACCTGGAATAAATGGTAGTGAATTAGCTTTAGGGCAAAATGTTCTAATAGCGTATATGCCTTGGCAAGGTTATAATTTCGAAGATGCTATTTTAGTAAGTGAAAGATTAGTCTATGATGATGTTTTTACATCAATACATATTGAAAAATATGAAATTGAAATTGGAGTAACTAATGAAGGTAAAGAACAAACAACAAAACATATACCAAATGTAAGTAACCATGAGATTCAAAATTTAACGGATGAGGGTATTATCTCAATTGGGACATTCGTTAAACCAGGAGATATTCTAGTAGGTAAAATAACACCGAAAGATGATTCTGAACAACTTCCAGAAGCGAAATTACTTCGTGCGATTTTTGGGGCCAAGGCAAAGGGTGTTCGAGATAGCTCTTTTAGAATGCCAAATGGAGAGTATGGTCGCGTAATAAGAACGATTATTTTTCGGCGAAAAAGTAAACTCGCCTATGAATTTGAAAAAATACAAATTTTTATTGCTCAAATAAGAAAAATTCAAGTAGGGGATAAAATTGCTGGTCGACATGGAAATAAAGGAATTATTTCAAGGATTTTACCTAGACAAGATATGCCATTTTTACCAGATGGTACACCGATTGATATTTTGTTAAACCCATTAGGAGTACCATCAAGAATGAACGTCGGACAATTATATGAATGTCTATTAGGTTTAGCTGGTCAAAAACTAAGCCGTCGTTTTAAAATTTTACCTTTTGATGAAATGTATGGACAAGAAGTATCAAGAATTTTAATAAATAAAAAATTACGACAAGCTTCATTAGAAAATAATCAAGCCTGGCTTTTTAATCCTTATTCTCCTGGTAAAATAGTACTGATTGATGGAAGAACTGGAAAAACTTTTGAAAATCCTATAACCGTCGGTAACGCTTATATGTTAAAATTAATTCATTTAGTTGATGATAAAATGCATGCAAGGTCTACAGGACCATATTCATTAGTAACCCAACAACCGTTAGGCGGAAAAGCTCAACAAGGGGGTCAAAGATTCGGTGAGATGGAAGTTTGGGCTTTAGAAGGTTTTGGAGCCGCCTATACTTTAAAAGAATTATTGACAATTAAATCAGATGACATGCAAGGTCGAAATAATACATTAAATGCAATTGTCAAAGGCCAAATAATTCCAACCTCTGGAATACCAGAATCTTTTAAAGTTTTATTAGAAGAATTACGTGCTATTGGATTAGATATTAGTACATATCAATTAGAAAAATTTAGTTATCACAAAAATTGTGAAACTGAAGTTAATTTAATGGAAAATTACAATCCAATTACCAAAACATTTCCGCCAACTTCAAATTTAAATACTATTTTATTTTAAATAAAAATCTAATAATCTATGATATATTCTGAAAAAGAATTTGATTATATAAAAATTAAATTAGCTTCTCCCACTCGTATTAAAGAGTGGGGTCAACGAATATTACCAAATGGACAAATTATTGGTGAAGTTCAAAAATCAGAAACAATTAATTACAGAACGTTTAAACCAGAAATGGATGGTTTATTTTGTGAAAGAATTTTCGGTCCGAATAAAAATTTAGAATGTGCATGCGGGAAATATAAACGTGTTCGATATGAAGGCTTGATTTGTGATCGCTGTGGTGTAGAATTAACTGAATCACGTGTACGACGTCATAGAATGGGGCATATTAATTTAATCTACCCTGTAACGCATATTTGGTATATAAATAGTCGCCCAAATTATATGGCCTTATTACTTGAAGTCGAACAATGTGAGAAAAAAATTGATACGGGTGTCCCACTAAAGCAAAAAATTACAAATATAACAAAACCTTTAAAATCTAGTCAAGTAAATTTAAACGATGAACGTATACAACGAATAAAATTGGCATCTTTAGCTTATTTTATCGCAGATGATGAAATTACTTTCTATGGTCTTCACTGGGATTTTCAAATGTATCGACGTAGTCGCAGACTAGGGTTTACAGGTTATCCTAAAAAACCTGAACCAAAACCGAAAAAATATCTTCCTTATTATAATACACCAAAATATTTAATTCGAACAACACCCAATTATTTAATCGGAAGTATGCTAATTAAAAAAGAATTAGAAAAATTAAATATAAATTCAGAAGTATTTGATACCAGAAATTTTATCACGTATTGTAGTCGAGTTTTAGAAAAAGATGAAAATGTTTATTTAAGTTCACAATGGTTTAGAAAATGGGAAAAGTATCGTATATATAAATTACGTGATCAAGCAATTAAACGCTTAAGAATTTTAGAAAATATCTTAGCGACTGGTGCTAATCCATCTTGGATGATTCTTTCAATATTACCAGTAATACCTCCAGCATTAAGACCGATGATTCAACTTGAAGGTGGACGATTCGCAACATCGGATTTGAATGAATTATATAGGCGAGTAATTACAAGAAATAATCGACTTTTACGCTTATTAGAAATTGATGCACCCCAATTAATTATTAGAAACGAAAAGAGAATGTTACAAGAAGCTATTGATACTTTAATTGATAATGGTAAAAGAGGTAAAATTGCTCTAAGTGCTAATAATCGTCCATTAAAGTCGTTATCCGATATTATTAAAGGAAAACATGGTCGTTTTCGACAAAATTTATTGGGAAAAAGAGTCGACTATTCTGGGCGGTCAGTCATTGTAGTAGGACCAAATCTTAAAATGAATCAGTGTGGTTTACCCTATGAAATGGCAATTGAATTATTTCAACCTTTTATTATCCGTGAATTAATTAATCAAGGTTTAGCCAGTAATATGAAAGTTGCAAAAACATTAATTCAACAGAGCGAATCTCTTATTATACCTGTTTTAAAAGAAGTTTTGTTAAATCATCCGATTTTTTTAAATCGCGCTCCAACTTTACATAGATTAGGAATTCAAGCTTTTGAACCAATACTTGTTCACGGTCGAGCTATTAGATTACACCCTTTAGTTTGCTCAGCTTTTAACGCTGATTTTGATGGAGATCAGATGGCTGTACATATACCTTTATCATCAGAGGCACAAGCAGAATGTTATATGTTAATGTTAGCACCTTATAATTTTTTATCTCCGTCTAACGGGGAACCAATTGTAATGCCAAGTCAAGATATGGTATTAGGATCTTATTATTTAACAGTAAATAATATAAAAAACTTATTAGGATCAAATCATTATTTTTCAAATTTAGAAGATGTTATTTTAGCGTATAATCAGCAAAAAATAGAATTACATTCAATAATTTGGGTTCGTTATAAGAAAGATTTAAATTCACCAATTCATTTAATTAAAAAAATTCAATTAAAAGATCAAAGTACAATAGAGTATTATGATAATTTACAAATTCGAAAAGATAAAAAAAATCAGACAATCGTTCAATACTTAAAAACAACTACTGGTCGAGTTATTTTTAATTTTACAATTCAGAAGAGTTTAAATCTTTTATAAATCTATAATTTAATTAATTACTTTTTAGCTAAAAAAATATAAAATTATTATGAAAAATTATACCTACCAAAATAGTCTTATAAGTAAAAAACAATTAAAGTCTTTATTATCATGGAGTTTTACCAAATATGGTTCACTTAAAGCTGGTAATTTAGCCGATAAATTAAAATATTTAGGATTTAAATATGCAACCTCTGCAGGTATATCAATTAGTATCGAAGATTTACGAGTTCCAAATGTTAAAAATTCGATACTTAATAAAGCTAATAAACAAGTATTAAATGCTCAAAAACTTTACCTAAAAGGAAAGATTACAAATGTTGAACGTTTTCAAAAAATTATTGATACTTGGAATATTACCAGTGAAGCCTTAAAAGATGAAGTTGTATCTTATTTTAAAAAGTATGATCCCTTAAATTCTGTTTATATAATGGCTTTTTCTGGAGCACGGGGAAATTTATCACAAGTACGACAACTAGTTGGTATGAGAGGCTTAATGTCTGATCCAAGTGGTGAAATTATGAATTTACCAATTAAGAAAAATTTTCGCGAAGGCCTAACAATTACTGATTATTTAATGTCTGGTTACGGTGCTCGTAAAGGTATTGTCGATACAGCATTAAAAACCGCAAATTCGGGCTATTTGACACGTAGGTTAATTGATGTCGCTCAAGATATTATTATTCGTGAAAAAGATTGTTTAACAAATCATTCTTTTTTATTCGGAAATTTAAAATATCAAAAACATAAACTAGGGAATTTTAACAATAAACTTAATGGCCAACTATTAACTAAAGCAATTTATAATAGCTTTAATAATGAATTAATTTCAAATTATAATGATCAAATAACACCTAAATTAATTCAAAAGTTAAAAAAAGAAAAAATACAAAATGTTTATATTAGATCGCCACTAACTTGTTTATTATATCGTTCAATCTGTCAAAAATGTTATGGTTGGGATCTAGCTACTGAAAATTTAGTAAATATGGGTGAAGCAATTGGAATTATTGCTGGTCAATCAATAGGTGAACCGGGAACTCAATTAACTATGAGGACTTTTCATACAGGTGGGATTTTTACATCTAAAGCAAATCAACAATTGATTAGTCCAATGGATGGACAAATTAAATTTTCTAAAGTATTAAAAACCTCAAAACTTCGAACTAATCGAGGTGAAAATGTTCAAGTGGCTGAAAGTTCAGGTTCACTTTCTATCATATGTCAAAAAGACTTAAAAAAAATATTACAAATTGAATTACCAAGAAATACTTTTTTATTTATTAAAAATAATGAATTTATTAAGAAAGATACTATTATTGGGCAATTAGCTGGTAATATAAAGCAAACTCGAACTGAAACTAAACATATTATCTGTGGAAATTCTGGAGAAATATTCATACCAAAATTAAAAAGTAATATTAATTCAATAATTCAAAATAAACTAATTTGGATTTTAGCAGGTGAAGTCTATCAAGCTCCAATGGCTTCATTTTTAAATTTATTTTATGATTATAAGATAAATAAAAATAGTTTTATTTTTAGAAGTAAATTAATAAATCAATACCCTGGATTTATAAAAAAAATCAAAAATCAAAATCAATTATTCCAACAAGCTATTAAAATAGTAACTAATATTTTTTGTTTAAATAATGGAATAATAAAACAACTTTTGTATAACTTTAATTCAAAAAATTATTTGTTAATAATTAATAATACTCAAAAATATTTTATTAACATAAATTCTAAGAATGGTCCTAATTTAATAATGAATAATGGGAGTCAAGATTTTGGAATCTTAATAAAAAACGATTTTTTAACTTTAACCGGTGGTACTCCATATTATAATAATAAATTAAAACGAAAATCCCCTTTTTTTATTAGTAATTATTTATACTATTTAAATAATTTAGAAAAAAAAGATGTACAGTCTTTAATTTGGTTAAACGAAGAAACATATAACATAAATTGTAATAATAATTTTTCTTTAGTCCAAGATAAAAGTTTTATTTTAGAAAACACAGAAATTTTATCGAAAATTTTTTCAAAAACTACTGGACTTATCACGATAATTGAAAAAAAGAATAATATTCAAGAAATTTGTATTAAATCTGGAATTGTTTATAAAGATCTTAAAATAAAAGAATTCAAAAATGAGATTTATTACCCCGGTGAAAAAATTTTAGGTTCTATTAATATTACTGCACCATCTTTTTGCGAAATCTTTAAAATTAATTCAATTTTTAATCTATTAGTTAGACCATTAGAATTTTATGAAATACCAAACCCAAAATCTTTAAATAGATTTTTACAACTGAAATCAAAAGATATGGCCGGGTTAAAATTAACTACTAATTTCACATATTTATACTCATCAGGTAAAAAAATTAAAGAATGTAAAAATATTGAATTATTTAAAACCTCTTTTTCTTTCAAATTTTTACAAACTAGTTTTACAAAAAGAAAAAAAGATACTAATTCTCAAATAACCATTAAAACTAAAAAAAACTGTTTAAAGTTTTTGAGTTGTGAAAAACTTTATTTAAATAATTATCTACCAGCATCTTTAAAATATACATCAATTCAATCTTGTTTTATAGTTGAAAACAAACAATTTATTGATTCATATACAAAATATGGATACTTAGAAGCAATAACATCAAAATCATTAGAATTAGTAAAATTAAAATCAAAGAGAAAACAGAATAAGCAATTATTTTTAATTTCTAATAGTAATTGTTTAACTATTAATAAAAATAAAATTAGAAATAAAACTATTAATAATTTTATAATTGACAGTAGTAATTTTCACCAGACAGGAAAAATTTTAATTGATAATGGAATAAACTTAACTTTACAAAAAGGCCAACCATATTTCTTCCCAAATTGTAAAAATGATAATTTTATTAATAATACAGATATAAAATACCGTTTAATTCCTAATAAAGAATTTTTATATACGAATTCACAATTTCCTACGAATAAAAATCTTCATATTAATTATTATGACATAACTAGCCGAGTTCCTTATAATATTGAGCAAAGCGATCGATATCAAAAACTTGAGTTTCCACGAATGATGATGAAAAAACGTGGTAAATCTTATAGTTCTGGATTTCCTATTTTCATACGAGAATTTTTAATTAATACGAATAATAAAAAAATTAATATACTTTCAAATCTAGATAAAATACCTTGGATTGGATATTTAGATTATAAAGATAAAATTTATAAAACTAAACGGAAAACTATTTTATCTTCAATCAATCGCATTAGATTTGATAATATTTTCCTTATGTTTATTAAAAATTCGAATTTTACAAAGAATCAATTAAAAACAAATTTTGATTATCCAGTTGAATTTGCGTCAATCGCATTATTAGAACATCCGTTCAAAACAATTGGAATTCATTCAATAACCGAAGATTATTTTGAACAAGAAGTAAACAGTGTTTATTGTAAAAATGGTGAATTTATTGAAAATGGCGAAACGATCGGGTTAATTAATTTTGAAAAAGAAATTACAGGGGATATTGTTCAAGGCTTACCTAGAGTCGAAGAATTATTAGAAGCTCGAAAAAAGAAACGAGTTAGTAAACATACATCAAAAAATCATAAAAAAAGTTTGTTAATACGAAAAACAACAATTGATTATAGTTTTGAATTTCGAAAATTAGGTTTTCCAATTCAAGAAAATGAAAAAATTAATCCGCATAGTTTACTAAAAATATATTTTAATTATTATTCCAAAGTAAAATCGTTTCTTTGTCAGCGCAAAAGAACAGTTAAAATATGTCAACTAACAGATAACTATGAAGCAAGTTATAGAAGTTTTAAAAAAATTCAAGGTTTAATTTTAAATTCTGTTCAAGCAGTATATAAAACACAAGGTGTTATGATAGCTGATAAACATTTAGAAGTTATCATAAAGCAAATGACAACTAAAGTTTTAATTACTCATGAAGGTGAAACACCATTATTGCCACGCGAAGTAATTGATTTATATCATATAAAATACATTAATCAAGTCGTTAAACATCGACGAAAATATCAAGCATATTATATTCCATTATTATTAGGGATAACTAAAGCGGCTTTAAATAATCCAAGTTTTATATCAGCAGCAAGTTTTCAAGAAACAACAAGAGTTTTAACCAAAGCTACTATAGAAGGTCGAATTGATTGGTTACGAGGTTTAAAAGAAAATATTATTATTGGTCATTTAATTCCCGCAGGTACTGGATCAAAAAATTATGTTAATATTTTTAAAGATAAAACTATATTTTTATCATATTAAATTATTCAAATACAATTAAAAAAGTAGACGATTTTAAATCTAATCTGTTATCTTATAATATATTATTAAAATCATTCATTTAATTTGAGGAGTAAAATAATTTTATGGCTGAGATAAATTTAGCCCAATTATTAGAAGCAGGTGTTCATTTTGGACATAAAGCTTATCGATGGAATCCAAAAATGTTTCCTTATATTTATACAGAAAGAAATAATATACATATTCTTGATTTAATTCAATCAGCACAATTATTAAAAGAAGCAAATTCGTATTTAGAATCTGCAGCACATGATAATAAAACATTTTTATTTATTGGAACAAAACGACAAGCTAGTAATTTAATCGCACAAGAAGCAAAACGTTGTAACTCTTATTATGTAAATCATCGTTGGTTAGGTGGAATGCTTACAAATTGGGTTACTTTAAAAAATAGAATAACTCGTTTAAAATTGTTAGAACAGCAAGAAGCAGAAAATGTTTTTAACCTATTACCAAAAAAAGAAGCATCTTTAAGAAAAGCAGAACTGGAAAAATTACGTCGCCATTTAAATGGCATTAAAGACATGGAAAAAGTCCCAGATATTGCAATTATTGTTGATCAAAAACGAGAAATTACAGCAGTAAGAGAATGTCGTAAATTAGGAATTCCTATTATCTCTATATTAGATACAAATTGTGATCCCGATTTAGTCGATATACCAATACCTGGAAACGATGATGCTGTTCGGTCGATTAAATTGATTTTAAATTCATTAGCAAATAGTATTAATTTAGGAAGATCTCAAATAAATAATTAGTAAACGTAAAAATAAAAAAGCAATAATTTTAAAATTTAAATTTATAATTAAATAGTTAAAATTTATTGCTTTTTTAACTAAAATTGGTTACATTATATTATAAGAATTGATTCTAATTAATTAGCTGGTGTAGCTCAATTGGTAGAGCAACTGATTTGTAATCAGTAGGTCGGGGGTTCAAGTCCCTTCACCAGCTTTTAAATAAAGATTAGTAGATCCATCATATGTTGGTTTAATTATTTTTGCTTAAAATTAGCTAGGCCCAGTAGGAATCGAACCTACATTGGAAACTTAGAAGGTTTCTGTCCTAATCCGTTAGACGATAGGCCCTTATTAAAAATGTAAAGTTAAAATAGTAAATCTTTTAGAGTAAAATCTATAAAAAGTTGATTCTTATAGAATCAAATGGGTAATACAGGATTTGAACCTGTGACCTTCTGCTTGTAAGGCAGACACTCTACCGCTGAGTTAATTACCCATATATAGGTACTTTATATATAGTTGAGATTTAGGATTAAGTCAATATTAGAATTATAAGAAAATATTTTCTTATAATTCTAATATTGTTTTCTTTAATATTATTTGTTAATATAGTTAGAGTAGGGTCGGTGCCCGAGTGGTTAAAGGGGGCGGATTGTAAATCCGCTGCGTAATGCTACGTTGGTTCAAATCCAACTCGGCCCACTAATATCAAAATTTTTATTCATCTATTACTTCTGCTAAAAAAGAATTAATATTATCTATTTCATCTGAATGTCGTTTTAAAAGATCAATCTCATCTTGCTTATATTTAATACCAGTCATAGCCGCATTCGTTGACCCTGGACTAACCATTGGATAACAATTTTCATTTTCAACTACAAAACAATTGAATAAAATTGGACCAGGATATTCTTTATAGAATTGTAACGCTTCAATTAATTCTTTTTCATTTTCAATCTTAATACCTTTAATATCATATGAATTTGCTAAAGCAATAAAATTTGGTTGCCCTTGAACCATATTGGAATGAGAATAACGATCACCATAAAAAGATTCTTGCCATTGTCGAACCATACCTTGCCAATGATTATTAATAATTATGATTCTAATCGGTAATCTGCTTTGAACAATTGTCCCTAACTCTTGAAGACACATTTGAAAACTTGAATCACCTGTAATACAAATAACATATTCATTTGGAAAAGCTATTTGCGCTCCAATTGCAGCAGGTAAACCATAACCCATAGTTCCTAACCCAGCACTTGTTGACCATCTTCGTGGACCACATTTAATAAATTGGGCTGACCACATTTGATGCTGACCAACATCTGTTGTAAAAATAGCTGTTGGATATTGTTTACTAATATTACTAATCACTTGTTGTGGAGACAGCTGATTAGATAATTTTGGAATAATTAATGGATAAGTTTTTTTCCATTGAGAAATACAATCTAACCAAATAATACGTTTGGTTGGTAAAATATAATCTTCCCAATCCCATTTATGTGTTAATAAAATTTCTTGGATAATTTTTTTTACATCACCTGTAAGTGATACGTCAACAATTTTATTTTTTCCAATTTCCGCAGGGTCAATATCAATATGAATAATTTTTGCTAAACAAGCAAATGAATCTAATTTCCCTGTCACGCGATCATCAAAGCGTGCTCCTATTGCAATTAATAAGTCACATTCACTGACAGCAAAATTAGCATAAGCAGATCCATGCATGCCTAACATGCCAAGTGATAAAACATCACGTTCATCAAAGCTTCCTTTCCCCATTAGTGTTGTTGTAACCGGAATTAAAAAGATTTTCGCTAATTCAAATAATTCTTTATATGCATTCGAGATTATGGCACCACCACCAATATATAAAATAGGACGTTCAGCTTTGCGAATTAAATTTAAAGCATCTATTATACTTTGTCGATCTAATTTATAGTGAAAACGATACCCTTGTAGTTTTAAGATTTCTTTTTGTTGAATAGGTCTATATTTTACAATTTCCTGACCACCAACATCTTTTGGAATATCAATGATAATAGGCCCGGGTCGCCCATTTTGCGCTATATAAAATGCTTCAGAAATAATATTACAAATATCTTGTGGTTTTATTACTTTATAAGAATGTTTTACGATAGGTAAAGTAATTCCAAAAATATCTGTTTCCTGAAAAGCGTCAGTACCTATAAAATTACTATTAACTTGACCAGTAATAATAATTAAAGGTACAGAATCCATTTGAGCATTAGCAATTCCAGTAACTAAATTAGTTGCACCTGGTCCCGAAGTAGCAAAGCATACACCAATTTGTCCGGTAACACGAGCATACGAATCAGCCGCATGAATTGCTCCTTGTTCATGACGCGTCAAAATATGTTTGATTAAATTCAACTTTTCCCAAAAATATAATTCATCATAAATTGGTAAAATTGCACCACCCGGATAACCAAAAATATGTTTTGTACTATTTCGCACTAAAGTATCTAATAATGCAAAAGCTCCTGTCTTAATATTTCTTATTTTTGTTTTTGACATTATATAATTTATAAGTTAGAAAGTAAAAGTTTAGAAACTTATCATATTTTTAAGGATAGTATATAAACTTATTAATAATAATGTAATAAAAATAAGTAAAAAGCTACGCAATTTTTTTATTTTTAATAAATTTCTAAAAGGTGTTAAGATAACTAAAATTAAACCTGTAACGCTACTAATTAAAAATCGAGGATAACGCAAAATATTATTCCAAAAATCATTCATATAAAAATTAAAAATATTTTAAGTTTAAGTATTCGATTATACTAGTATAATCAATTTAATCATATAATAAAATTATGGATTAAATAAACAAATTAAATCTTTAATTTAAAATTATTTATTTGTTACTAGAAATCAATAAATCATGGTATGATTACATTATAGATTAGTAAAAATAGGCTCTGTAGCTCAGTGGTTAGAGCAGGGGACTCATAAGCCCAAGGTCGTAGGTTCAAATCCCACCAGAGCCATCTAACTTACTAATTAAGCATTTGAAATTTTTGTTAACAGGAGAAATGGCTGAGTGGTCGAAAGCAATAGATTGCTAATCTATCGTACAGATAACTGTACCCAGGGTTCGAATCCCTGTTTCTCCTTCCTCAAAAAAAGTTAAAAAAAATTATAAAATAGTTGACATTTTATTCTAAATATTTATAATATAGCCTACAATATAGGGATTGTAGCTCAATTGGTTAGAGTATCGCCCTGTCACGGCGGAAGTTGCGAGTTCGAGTCTCGTCAGTCCCGATTTATCATTATCAAAAATAAAAGTTTTAATAATATTATTATAAACTTTTTATTCACCTTGAACTTTTAGCAATGCAAACCCTAATGAAAGACCAAGTAAAGTCATAAAAAACGATGTAGAAGCCGCACTAACGATTTCTGCGTTAGCAAATGGGAAAATTTTTAGTAATAATTCCATAATTTATAAAAGTTTTATATTTTTATATAGTTTTCAATTTTAAAAACCATTTCGAGCCCAAACAACTAAAGCTAATGTAAAAGTAAACATAGTCATTAAACCTGCCCAACCTAAACTTATAATATCCATATAATTTTAAATTTAAAGTAATATAAATTTTTATAATTTAAAAGGTTTTAATATCCTTTTAAATTATTTTTAATTAATAGTAATTAAATACTATTTGCCCAATCAACATCAACATTTTCAATAATTAAAGATGAATTATAAATTTGTAAAATAATTAATAAAAATACTAAAAATGCTACCATTACAATTCCCATAATAGGAGTTGTCCCCCAACCAGGGGCAACTTTACCATACTCAGCATTTAATGGTCGTAAAATTTCTCCTAATCTTGTTCTTAATGCCATAAAAAGTATTTTATAAGTTTTAATAAGTTAATTTTTTTGTTCCATGCTATATAATTATATATTGTTAATTTAAATAATTATATAACATGGAAACAGCAACTATTATTGTAATTTTTGTCTCGAGTTTACTTTTAGGTATTACAACATATTCTATATATACGTCATTTGGACCAATTTCAAAGAATTTAAGAGATCCTTTTGAAGAACATGAAGATTAAAAAATAAAATCACAGATGTGATTTTATTTTTTAATAATTCTGGGTGTTTCCCGAAAGAAAACGGCAAAGAAAATTACCATCAAAGTACCAATAAGTAAAAATGTATAAACTAAAGCTTCCATTATTTTGTCCTATCTAATATTTTAACACATTATAAAAAAATCAAAACACAGTTTTAAATTTAAAATCTAAACTGCGCCTTGTTTTTTAGTACTTTTGTCACCTAATTTTTGGAAAGCACCAAATTCTACTTGTTCAGTAACTTCAGCTCCAATACCGGTAAATACGTCACGGAAAATTGTACGACCACCATGCCATAAATGACCTAAGAAGAATAATAAAGCAAAGTTAGCATGACCAAACGTATACCAACCACGTGGACTACTTCGGAATACACCATCTGATTCTAAACTTGCTCTATCAAATTCAAATACTTCTCCTAATTGTGCTTTACGAGCAAATTTCTTCACTGTTGGAGCATCTTTAAATGTTTGACCATTTAATTTACCTCCATAAAAATCAACAGTAACCCCAACTTGCTCAATACTATATTTCGATTCAGCCCGACGGAATGGAATATCCGCTCGAATAATTCCATCTTTATCCACTAAAATAACTGGAAAAGTTTCAAAGAACGCAGGCATACGACGAACGGTTAACTCGCGACCTTCCTTATCACGGAAAATCGGATGACCTAGCCAAGCTTCAGCGATACCATCACCTTTATTCATAGCACCCGCACGGAATAAACCACCTTTTGCTGGATTATTACCGATATAATCATAGAATGCTAATTTGTCTGGAATTCTTGACCAAGCTTGACTCTCTGATAAACCTTCGCTTACCGAAGTTTCAACTTGGCGCTCAATTTCTTGTTGGAAATAACCACTATCCCATTGGTAACGAGTAGGACCAAATAATTCAATCGGAGTAGCAGCAGCGCCATACCACATTGTACCTGAAGTAACAAAAGCAGCAAAGAAAACAGCCGAAATACTACTAGATAATACTGTTTCAATATTTCCCATTCTTAAAGCTCGGTATAAACGTTGAGGAGGGCGAACTGTTAAATGGAAAATTCCAGCAAAAATCCCAAAAATCCCCGCCGCTATATGATGCGCAGCAATCCCACCAGGGTTAAAAGGATTAAAACCATCAGCACCCCACGACGGTGCTACCGGCTGCACTTTACCTGTAATTCCATAAGCATCTGATACCCAAATTCCAGGCCCAAATAAGCCTGTTACATGAAAAGCTCCAAACCCGAAACACAATAATCCTGATAAAAATAAATGAATACCAAAAATTTTCGGTAAATCTAAAGCGGGTTCACCTGTTCGTGGATCACGGAACAATTCTAAATCCCAATAAACCCAATGCCAGATTGCTGCTAAAAAACATAATCCTGATAAAATAATATGTGATAATGCTACACCTTCAAAACTCCAAAGTCCTGGATTAGACACACTTTCACCTGTAATACTCCATCCACCCCAAGAATCTGTTATGCCAAGTCTAGCCATAAAAGGCATTACAAACATACCTTGACGCCACATAGGGTTTAGAACAGGATCTGATGGATCAAAAACTGCTAATTCATAAAGAGCCATAGAACCTGCCCACCCAGCTACTAATGATGTATGCATTAAGTGTACAGCTATTAATCGACCCGGGTCATTTAAAACAACAGTATGAACACGATACCATGGTAATGCCATAGTAATTGATTCCTTCATTTAAATAATGGTTTTTGACTTTCTTACAACTAAACTATAACAAATAGTCAGCTATAATACTATTATAAGTGAAGATAATAAAAATTATTAAATTTAATAAAGTTAATTGATTTATAGATTAATTAACTTTATTAAATTACTGAAACATTTTTATCTTTAATAGTTTTATTTATTTTTTAAAAATATTTCTTTAGATTCCACTATAGCTTCTTTTAATGCTATTTCAGCTTCTTCCGTAAATTGATTTGTTGTTTGAACGATTTCTAAAAATGATTTCTTAGAAGTATTTAAATAAGAGATTAAACTTGCACAATATTCTTTAACATCGCTTACTTCTAAATCATCTAATTCACCATTAATTCCCGTATAAATTAAAGCAACTTGTTGCGCAACGGATAACGGAGAATTTTGAGGTTGTTTTAATACTTCACGTAATCTTGTACCACGAGCCAATTGTTTTTGAGTAGCTTCATCTAAATCTGAAGCAAATTGAGAAAAAGCTTCTAATTCAGCAAACTGTGCTAATTCTAATTTTAATTTCCCAGCAACTTTTTTCATTGCCTTAGTTTGTGCTGCTGAGCCTACCCGTGATACAGAAATACCTACATTAATTGCTGGTCGAATACCGGCATTAAATAAATCATTTGATAAAAATATTTGGCCATCTGTAATTGAAATTACATTAGTTGGAATATAAGCAGAAACATCACTCGCTTGTGTTTCAATAATTGGTAATGCTGTCATGCTACCACCACCTAATTCATCACTTAATTTAGCAGCTCGTTCTAATAAACGCGAATGTAAATAAAAAACGTCACCAGGATAAGCTTCTCGACCTGGAGGACGGCGAAGTAAAAGTGACATTTGACGATATGCCATCGCTTGTTTTGTTAAATCATCATAAATTACTAATGTTGCTTGACCTTTATACATAAAGTATTCGGCTAGAGCTGCACCCGCATATGGAGCTATATATTGTAATGTTGCTGGATCATTAGCACTTGCAGAAACAATAATTGTATAAGACATTGCATCTTTTTCTTCAAGAACATTTACAACTTGTGCAACGGTAGAAGCCTTTTGACCAATCCCAACATAAACACAAACAACATTTTCAGTTTTTTGATTAATAATTGTATCTACAGCAATGGATGTTTTACCTGTTTGACGATCACCAATAATTAATTCACGTTGGCCTCGACCAATGGGAATCATAGCATCAATAGAAGTAATCCCTGTTTGTAAAGGCTCACAAACAGATTTACGACTAATAATACCTGGAGCCATCGATTCTACTAATCTACTATCTGTAGTTGTAATATCACCGCTTCCATCAATAGCAACACCTAATGCATTAACTACTCTACCTAAGAATTCTTTACCAACAGGAATTTGTGCAATTTTACCTGTTGCTTTTACAGTTCCTCCTTCTAAAATTTGACGACCAGTTCCCATTAGTACTACACCAACATTATCATTTTCAAGATTTAATGCAATACCTATTGTTTTATCTTCAAATTCTAAAAGCTCACCACTCATAACTTGATCAAGTCCATAAACTCGCGCAATACCATCACCTACCTGTAAAACTGTACCAATATTGTCGACTTTAACATCTTGATCGTATTTTTCAATTTGTTGTCGGATAATACTACTAATTTCGTCTGGACGAATATTTATCATTGTATTATTATTAAAATAAAAAGTTAATAAAAGATTTTAGTTGTTATTAAATTTCTAAAACAGTATCTAAATGATTTGCTAATTTTTGTAATTGATATTTAATAGTAAAATCAACTACTTTAGAATTAGTTTTAATTAAAAATCCGCCAATAAGACTCGAATCAACATTAATAATTAATCTAATTTCTCTTGCTTTTGTTAATTCTTTAAGTTTTTTAATTAATTCATTTTTTTGTTTATTTGTAAAAGCAAACGCTGTAGAAATTTCAATCATTCGAATAGAAGCTAATTGATAAACTAATTTTAAATAGTTATCAATAACATATTGTAATAAATTGATTCGATCTCGGTTAACTAAGACCATTAAAAATTTGAAAGTTTCAATGTTAAGACGATGTTTTAAAATTTTTGTTAAAATTTCACTTTTTGCTTGTAAACTAATCAGTGGATTATTTAAATAATCAGTTAATTCTTCTGTTTTACTTAAAAAAACTTCCAAATTTTGAAAATCAGCTGTAATTTGATGCATAATATTTTGTTCAACAGAAAAATCATACAATGCACGAGCATAAGGAGCAGCAATTTTCGATGTTAAAGGATTACGGCTCATAACAAATCTCCTTCTAGTTTATTAATAGTCTCATTAATTAACGATGTTGCTCTTTTTTTTGGTCCAAAAGTTTCTTGGGCACGTATTGCTGTTCGTTTTAATACTAAAAATATTATTTGTTGTTTAATTTCTAGAAATATTTGCCGTTCTTTCGAACGAAATGTAGCTAATGCTCGAGTAAAACGTGTTGTAAGATCTTTTTTTGATTGTGAAACATCTGCGTCCAATAAAGCTTTTTTGGTTACAATTGTTTCGTTTTTAATTTCATTTATAATAACATTTGCTTGATTTAATTGTTTTTGCGCATCGTTTAATCGTTTATTTGCTTCATTAAATCGTTCTTCTGCATCCTGAACACTTGTTACAATATCGTTTTTACGTGTTTCTAAAATAGATCCTAAGAAATCGCGACCTACATAGACTAAAATAACGATTAGTGCAATAATATTAATTAATCCTGTTTCTAAAATATCAAGATTTAATGTTATACTATTGTTATTCTCGGCAATTAATGTAAAAATTTGATCAAAATTTTCCATGTTTTAGAGTTTTTATATAAACTGTTCACTTATAAAAAGGAAAATTACCTATAACAAAAATTTAAATTGATAATTTTGTTTCAATTTTCTGACATAATGATTGAACAATATTATCTAAACTATTAAGCGCTATATTTTTTTTATCTGTCAGATCGGCTGTAATAGTATCTAATAAATTATCAATATATTTTTGAGAAATATTCAGTTCAATTTCTAAAATTTCTTTATGAATTTTTTGTGAGTTGGTAATTTCTAATTGTGCTTCTTTACGTACACTAGTCAATTCTTGTTCATATTGTGCAGTTAATTTATTTGCTTCAGATAAAATTTCTGAAGCTTTTGCAAGATTATTTAAAATATATTCATTGCGTTCTGTAATAACACTTAACAAAGGACTATATAATATAATATTAAGAATAACCATCAATAATAAAAATTGGATGGCTACAAGTGGTAATGTAGCATTAATATCAAATAACCCTCCCGGTCCATTTACTTCCGAACTGGAAACTAATATTGAAAAATTAACCATATACAATCTATTTTTTTACCATACAATTAAATTTATAGAATAGATATAATCATTTATCCTAGACTATACCTATCTACTTTTACGAGTGTAACTTAGATTAAGTATTAAATGGGTTAGCAAATAATAATGCTAATGCAACTACTAAACCATAAATGGTTAAGGCTTCCATAAATGCTAAACTTAATAGTAAGGTACCACGAATTTTGTTTTCTGCTTCTGGTTGACGAGCAATACCTTCAACAGCTTGTCCAGCAGCGTTACCTTGCCCAATACCAGGTCCAATTGCAGCTAATCCAATAGCTAATCCAGCAGCAATAACAGAAGCAGCAGAAATAATAGAATCCATAATAAACCTTAATTAATAAATGTAAATATAATTTTTATAAAAATCTAGTGTCGTTTTAAAATAAAAAGCTACTCTAATGCTTCTGCAATATAAGCAGCGGCTAGAGTAGAGAAAATTAAAGCTTGTACTGAACCAGCGAAAATACCTAACATCATAATCGGTAATGGTATAACCAATGGGACTAAAGATGTCAGTACAGAAATCGTTAATTCATCAGCAAGAACATTTCCAAATAATCGGAAACTTAATGATAAGGGTTTTGTAAAATCTTCTAAAATATTAATTGGTAGAAGAAGTGGAATTGGTTGAATATAACGTTTAAAATACCCTAAACCTTTTTTACTTAAACCTGCATAGAAATAAGCAATTGAAGTTAATAAAGCTAATGCTACTGTTGTATTAATATCGTTTGTCGGAGCAGCAAACTCACCTTCTGGTAATTTAATTAATTTCCATGGAACAAGAGCACCAGCCCAATTACAACCAAAGATAAACAAGAATAATGTACCTACAAATGGGATCCATTCTCTATAAAAACTTTCACCTAATTGATCTTTAGCAATTCCTGTTACAAAATCTAAAGCTGCTTCCATGAAATTTTGCCAACCCTGAGGAATTCGATTTGTATTTTGAGTTCCTAAAATAGAAAAAATCAATAAAAGGGCTGCGACAAACCATATTACAGCTAGAACTTGTCCATGAACTAAAAATCCGCCAATATTCCAGTAAAAGTGTTTTCCTACTTCTGCCTCCGCTAACAATGTAAACGTACTTGAATAAAAATTATCTGGGTACATATAATTTAACTAATTTAGTAAATTACCCAATATTAAAAAATATACAGGAACAAAATATATTATAAAAATTTTCGTAGTGATATTGGTTTATTTTTATTTAAACGCTTTCTTTTAACCAATCATAACCATTAAGTTCAATTTTTTTACAAGGTCTAAGTTACCCGTTTTTATAATTTTACCATTTTGTAAAATATGAACATAATTTGGTTTAACATAATCTAATAATCTTTTATAATGAGTTATTAGAATTATTGCTTTATTTTGATTCATAAAATCATTTATAACTTTTGAAACGATTTTTAAACCATCAATATCTAACCCAGAATCAATTTCATCTAAAATGGATAATTTTGAATTTAGAGTTAGCATTTGTAAAATTTCATTTCGTTTTTTTTCTCCCCCAGAAAATCCTTCATTCACATTTCTTTCACTAAAGTCATCATTAATAGGTAAATCTAATACTTGTGCTTTGTCAAAAACAAAATTAAGCATCTCAAGCCAATCACTTGCGCAATCCATATCTATTTCATTGTCTTGATGAGAACGATAAATATATTCAAAAAACGAATCATTAGTTACCCCAGGAAGTTCGATCGGGTATTGAAAGGCTAAAAATATGCCTAATCTAGCTCGTTCATCCGGTTCTAAACTTAAAATACTTTCTCCATTAAAGAGAATATCACCATTATTAATTTTATAATTTGGATGTCCAACAATTACTTTCGAAAAAGTGCTTTTACCTGATCCATTTGGGCCCATTATTGCGTGAATTTCACCCTTATTGATTGTTAAATTTAAATTTTTTAATACTTCAGTTGATCCAACCGTTGCTTTTAAATCTTTAATTTCTAAAATAGGTATATTCATATTCATTAGCCAATAGTTCCTTCTAATTTTAAACGTAATAAATAGTCAGCTTCAACAGAAAATTCTAATGGTAATTTATTAAAAACTTCTTGACAGAAACCTGAAATTAACATTGTAATAGCTTCCTCAGCTGGAATTCCTCGTTGTAAACAATAGAAAATTTGGTCTTGACCTACATTTCCAACACTAGCTTCATGTTCAATTTTTGTAATTGGATTTCGAACAGAAATATATGGAATAGTATTTGAAGTTGCTAAATTTCCAATTATTAAAGAATCACATTGAGAATAATTACGAGCGGCTTTAGCTTTTTTAGTTATTTTAACCGAGCCCCGATAGATATTTTTAGATTTTCCAGCACAAATACCTTTCGAAATAATTCGACTACGGGTATCACTACCAACATGAAGCATCTTACTTCCGGTATCTGTTTGTTGATATTCTTTTGTAAATGCTACTGAATAAAATTCTCCTTGTGAATTTTTACCAACAAGATAACAAGAAGGATATTTCCATGTGATGCCAGAGCCTGTTTCAACTTGTGTCCAAGAAATTTTTGAATTTATTCCAAGACATAGACCACGTTTTGTGACAAGATTCATTATCCCTCCCATTCCAAATTGATCTCCAATAAACCAATTCTGAACTGTTGAATATTTTATTTCTGCATTATCATAAACAATAAGTTCTACTACTGCAGCATGAAGTTGATTATCATCATATTGTGGTGCAGTACAACCTTCTAAATAACTAAGATAACTATTTTCTTTTGCAATAATAAGTGTACGTTCAAATTGTCCACTTTTTCTTTCATTTATTCGAAAATAAGTGGATAATTCAAAAGGACAAATGGTATCTTTTGGTATATAACAAAAAGAACCGTCGGTAAAAACAGCTGAATTTAGTGTTGAATAATAATTATCACCAATTGGAACGGCTCTTCCCAGATGAGACTTAATTAATTCCGGATATTCCCAAGCTGCCTCAGAAATAGAAGTAAAAATAATATTAAGTGCAATAAGTTCTTGTTTATATGTTGTACCAATAGAGGTACTATCAAAAACCGCATCGACAGCAACATTTGCTAGTCTTTTTTGTTCTGTTAAAGGAATACCTAATTTTTCAAACGTTTTTAACAATTCAGGGTCTGCTTCATCAAGTTTACTTAATTGTTTTTCTTGTTTTGGTGCTGAATAATAAATTACATCTTGAAAATTAATTTCGGGAAATTGTAAATTAGACCATTCCGGATATTTCATTTTCTTCCATTTTTTATAAGCTCGAAGACGAAAATTTAATAATAATTCCGGTTCACTCTTTTTTTTTGTAATTAATTTAATGATTTCTTCATTTAATCCATTTTCAAGGTTATCACTTTCGATCTCTGTAGAAAACCCATATTTATAATTTTGATTTACAAATTCTTTAATATCTTTATTTTTTAGTTTTTCACTCATGTTAGTCAACAAATTAATTTTTTTCAAAAATCATATTTAATAGTATGAATTAATGATTTGTAATTGTTATTATAAATAAATTTTTCTAAGATTAAAAGTAATAATAGGCAATATTATAAGGTATTCTTTTTAGCTATCTAACAAATAAATAAAATAATACTTGTTATAAATCAAAGTAATGTTATACTTAATATTAAGGTTGTTAATAAAACTCAACCGCTAAAGCTAATTATAATTAATTAGTAAAATATCTATTATATATTGCCTTTTTATTTTAAGGAGAAATAAATGTCTCAATCTGTATCAGAACGGACTCGAATTAAAAGTGACCGTTACGAATCTGGTGTAATTCCATATGCTAAAATGGGTTACTGGGATGCTTCATACGCAGTAAAAGAAACTGATGTTCTTGCATTATTCCGTATTACACCGCAACCAGGTGTAGATCCGGTAGAAGCAGCAGCAGCAGTAGCAGGTGAATCTTCAACAGCTACATGGACAGTAGTTTGGACTGATTTATTAACAGCTTGTGATCGTTACCGTGCGAAAGCTTATCGTGTAGATCCAGTTCCAAATACTGCAGATCAGTACTTTTCTTTCATTGCTTATGAATGTGATTTATTTGAAGAAGGCTCTTTAGCTAACTTAACAGCTTCTATTATTGGTAATGTTTTCGGTTTTAAAGCCGTAGCTGCATTACGTTTAGAAGATATGCGTATTCCTCATACATATTTAAAAACATTCCAAGGTCCTGCTACAGGTATTGTTGTAGAACGTGAACGTTTAAATAAATATGGTGCTCCATTATTAGGTGCTACTGTAAAACCAAAATTAGGTCTTTCAGGTAAAAATTATGGTCGTGTAGTATACGAAGGTTTAAAAGGTGGATTAGACTTCTTAAAAGATGATGAGAATATTAATTCTCAACCATTTATGCGTTGGAGAGAACGTTTCTTATACTGTATGGAAGGTATTAACCGTGCTTCTGCAGCAACAGGTGAAGTTAAAGGTTCTTACTTAAATATTACAGCAGCAACTATGGAAGAACTTTATAAGCGTGCTGATTACGCTAAAGAAGTTGGTTCTATTATTGTAATGATTGATTTAGTTTTAGGTTATACTGCTATCCAATCTGCTGCTATTTGGGCACGTGATAATGATATGCTTTTACATTTACATCGCGCAGGTAACTCAACATATGCTCGTCAAAAGAATCATGGTATTAACTTCCGTGTTATTTGTAAATGGATGCGTATGTCAGGTGTAGATCATATCCATGCAGGTACAGTTGTAGGTAAATTAGAAGGTGATCCGTTAATGATTAAAGGTTTCTATGATACTTTACGTTTAACAGAATTACCTGTAAACTTACCATATGGTCTTTTCTTTGAGATGGATTGGGCAAGTTTACGTAAATGTATGCCTGTAGCTTCTGGTGGTATTCACTGTGGCCAAATGCATCAATTAATTTATTACTTAGGTGATGATGTTATTTTACAATTTGGTGGTGGTACAATTGGTCACCCAGATGGTATTCAAGCGGGTGCTACGGCAAATCGTGTAGCTTTAGAAGCTATGGTATTAGCTCGTAATGAAGGTGCTGACTACTTTAATCCACAAGTAGGCCCACAAATTTTACGTGATGCTGCAAAAACGTGTGGTCCATTACAAACAGCTTTAGATTTATGGAAAGATATTAGTTTTAACTATACTTCTACTGATACAGCTGATTTCGCTGAAACACCAACAGCAAACGTATAATTAAGTTACTTTTAATCAAATTTAAAGGAGTTTTTGAATAGTGAGACTTACACAAGGTTGCTTCTCTTTCTTACCAGATTTAACTGACCAACAAATTGAAAAACAAGTTGCTTATGCCATTTCAAAAGGCTGGGCAATGAACGTTGAGTGGACTGATGATCCACATCCTCGTAATAGTTATTGGGAATTATGGGGTTTACCATTATTCGATATTAAAGATTGTGCATCTGTAATGTACGAGCTTAATGAAGCACGTAAAGCTTGTCCAAATGGTTATATTCGTATGAATGCGTTTGATGCAAGTTATGGTGTAGAAAGCTGCGTTATGTCTTTTCTTGTTAGCCGTCCAAGTAGTGAACCAGGTTTCTACTTAGATCGTACAGAAGGACCAGGACGTCAAATTATCTACTCTATTAAGAGTTATAGTGTTCAAGCAAATCCTGAAGGTAGCCGTTATTAAAGAAATTTAATGGATTCGGTTAACTCAATTAAAACAATAAGTTATTTACTATAACTTATTGTTTTAATAATTAAACACTAGGATTAATTATGTTAGTTTTAGTTGGTAATTAAATTAAAAATTATATATCTATATTTTTTTATTCTAAATAAAGTAAAATTTATATAAGCTAAGCGATATCATCTGAAGAAATATAAATAAAGAATAGAGCCATACTAAAAGCTGGAAAAATGATACCAATAAGAGGAACAAAAATAGACGGTAAAAATGCTGCTGTCATGATTATTCTTTAATTTTAAATTAATAATATTTATTATATTAGTCTATAAGAATTAACTAATAATAGTATTAATTGTATCTCAAAAAACTGAATAATATAAAAAAATATCAAGATAGGTTAATTTTTAATTATTTTATAGTAGAATTAATAGTATTAAATTTAATATTATTAGTTTTATATTTATTAAAAATTTTAATTATGGAAAGCTTACTTTTATCTCGTTTACCAGATGCTTATATTGCATTTAGTCCAATTGTTGATGTTTTACCTATTATTCCAGTTTTTTTCTTATTACTAGCTTTTGTTTGGCAAGCAGCTATTGGGTTTAGATAATTTAGATTAGATAAGAACAATTAAAACTATTTTTATTTAAGTTTTATCAATAAAATTTTTATTAATTCTTTAATAATTATAGATTATATCGTATATATTTATATTCTTTTATTCACAAATAAAAATGAAATGGTAGAACCTTTATTATCAGGAATTGTTTTAGGCATGATTAGTGTATCTGCTTTTGGACTTTTTGTTGCTGCTTTTTTACAATATAAACGTGGAAATCAATTTGAAATTTAATTATACAAATATGACCAATTCAATAGATTGGTCATATTTTAATTTACCAGCTAGATTTTTTAACTCCAGGTAATAATCCTTGATGAGCCATTTCACGTAAAACATGACGCGATATGCCAAAATCACGATAGAATCCTCGTGGACGACCCGTTTTCCAGCATCGATTTCGAATTCTTACTTTTGCACTATTTCGTGGTAATTTTTGTATTTTTGAATGAATTTCTAATTTTAAATTAAAATCTCGTGTATTATTATATTCTTTTAATAAAAGATTACGTTTTAAAGAATATCTATTATAAAGCTTTATACGTTTTTTTTCCCGCTCTATCATACTTTTTTTTGCCATAAAGTTTTTTCTAATTAAATGATTAAAAGATTTTCAAAATTAATTACAAATAAAAATTTCAAAAACTTATGAGTATTTTAATGATTGTATAGTTAAAATGTTTATATAGCAATAGACTTATAAAATATTTTCATTCTTTTTATTAAAATTTTGTTAGCTGAATTTAGAAACATAAGTGGCATTTTTTTCAGGAAGAATTGTGTAAGTACTTAATAACGTACGGAAGTCACTTCCATCAATTGTTTCTATATCTAATAATTTTTCGACTGTTAAATCTATAATTACTCTATTATCAATAATTATTTCAATAGCTTTTTGTTCACAATAATTAATGATTTTACATACTTGTTCGTCAATCCGATCTGCAATATTTTCAGCGTACTCAGTTCCTTGTACAAGGCCACCCCCTAAAAAAACTTGTCCATTATTTTCATCTTCTAAAGCTATAGGTCCAATATTAGACATTCCAAATCTGGTTACCATTTGTCTTGCTAAATTAGTTACTTGTTGTAAATCATTACTTGCTCCTGTAGTCACTTCAGGATCACCAAAAACAACTTGTTCTGCAGCACGACCTCCTAAAGTTGTAATGATACGTGCCAATAACTCAGCACGTGATAATAAACTCTGATCTTCTTCAGGTGTAAACCATGTTAACCCTTTAGCAACTCCACGTGGTGTTATTGTTATTTTTTCAACTTCATCATGAGACTTTAAAACTGATCCTGTAATGGCATGACCAACTTCATGATATGCAATTAATCGTTTATTTTTTGTATCTTCCATTGCTGTACCTGCAATACCCCCTATAATTCGATCGGCGGCTTCGTTTACTTCATTCTTAGTAATAGTCGATTTTTTATAACGAGTAGCTAAAATAGCAGCTTCATTTAATAAATTCGCTAAATCGGCACCTGAAAACCCTGGTGTACGATTTGCTAATTGAACTAACGAGACATCTTCTCCAATTGGTTTATTTCTTGCATGAACTTTTAAAATACCAATTCGACCTAATCGATCTGGTAAATTTACCGTTACTTGACGATCAAACCGACCTGGTCGTAATAATGCTGAGTCTAAGATATCGGCTCTATTTGTTGCTCCTACAACAATAACTCCTTTATTTTCTTTAAATCCATCCATTTCTGTTAGTAATTGATTTAAAGTCTGTTCTCGTTCATCATTACCGCCACCGACGCCTGCTCCTCGTTCTCGACCAACTGCATCAATTTCATCAATAAAAACAATACATGGTGCATTCTCAGATGCTTTTTTAAATAAATCTCGTACACGAGCTGCCCCAATACCTATAAACATTTCAACAAATTCCGAACCCGCTACACTAAAAAAAGGAACATCAGCTTCATTTGCTATTGCTTTAGCTAAAAGAGTTTTTCCTGTCCCTGGTGGTCCAACTAGTAAAATGCCTTTGGGAATCTTTGCACCAACAATAGTATATTTGTCAGGTTGCTTTAAAAATGAAACTATTTCTTCAAACTCTGCTTTTGCTTCATCGATCCCCGCAATATCGTCAAAACCTACTCCCGTATCTGGTCTACGTTCAAAACGAGCAGTGGATTTTCCCAGACTCATAGGAGAAGAATTAGAGCCGCCGGGGAAATTTTCAGAATTCTGAAAGAAATAAAATAATCCACCAACAAATAATATTGGTAAAAGTAGATTACTTACTAATGAAATTAAAAGATTTTTATTTTCAATTGGATGAGCATCAAAATCAATATTATATTCTTTTAGTTTAGATATTAATTGAGATGTACCTACAGGAATCTCTACACGAATTATTTGTGGGCGATTACCTAACTCCGGACTTGATGCTTCAATAATAGCATTCCGACTATTATCATATAAGTCTACTTGTTTGATCCAACCCATTTCTAAATATTCTAAAAAACGACCGTATGTCATTCTCGAACTTACAATATTTTGATTTAATTCAATAGTATTATTATTTGATAAATCATTTGTGAAGTTTTCATTGGAATTAAATTTTTTAAATCCTAAGATAACAAGACTTATAATAATTAAACCAAAGAGTGTATTTTTAATAATATTTCGCCACATATATAATTAAGATAAATATTTTTACTGTTAGTTATAACATAGGAAGAAATTTCAAAACAACTAATTTTAAATTTTTCTTAATAATATAGTCTTAATAAGTTAATCTAATAAAATTAGTAAACTACTAATTAGTTTTCGAAATAGAAAATATATTATTTATACTTAATATTGGATGTGGTTTTATGGTTAGTCGTGGATCAAAAGTTAAAATTCTTAGAAAAGAATCTTATTGGTTTAATCAAACTGGAATCGTTGCAACTGTGGATCAAAGTGGGATTCGTTACCCAGTTGTAGTTCGATTTGAAAATGTTAATTACAGTGGAACAAATACAAATAATTTTGCTTTAAACGAATTAGTTGAAGTAGAAGCTCCTCCAGCGAAATAGATTAACCTCGTAATTTTTTAAATAAAAAAGTAAGGTAATTTCTACTAAGATTGCTCTACTTTTTTATTTTTGATATTATTTTTTAATTAAAATTTTTAATCGATTAACCTAATATGATAAATTATCCTCAAATTGGGAAATTAGCTCCCAATTTTATTACCGTAGGTGTCTATAAAAAAAAACTAGGAAAGATTCGCCTTTCTGATTATCGTGGTAAAAAGTACGTCATTCTTGTTTTTTATCCTGCTAATTTTACTCCGGTCTCTCCTACAGAACTATTAGCATTAAGTGACCGTATTAAAGAATTCCGAAAATTATCGACTCAAATTCTTGCTATTTCGGTAGATAGTCCATTTTGTCATTTACGATATCTTATTTCGAGTCGCGATGAAGGGGGTTTAGAAGGTTTAAAATATCCATTAATTTCAGACCTCCGTCAAACAATTACAAACGATTATAAATTACTTACTGATGATGGTATGGCTTTACCAGGATTATTCATTATTGACAAGGAAGGAGTCATTCAATATTATAATGTTAATAATTTATTATGTGGGAGAAGCATTAATGAAATTCTTCGTATTTTAAAAGCAATTCAATATATCAAAGATAATCCAGGTCATGCTTGTCCTGTAGACTGGAATTTTGGTGATCAAAGTTTATATTCACACCCTTTAAAGTCAACTCTTTATTTTAAAGAATTATATTCGTCTGAAAAAAATTAAAAATTTATGCCAAAAATTAAAACTCGAAAATCTGCACAAAAAAGATATAAAAGAACAGGGACGGGTAAATTTTTACGTCGTCATGCGTTTAAAGGTCATCTTTTATGTAAAAAATCTAATACTCAGAAACGTAAATTGTCTCAAACTATTTGTGTCAATACTAGTGATAGTAAACCTATTAAATTAATGTTACCTTATTAAAAAGTAATGGTCAGAGTTAAACGAGGGAATGTTGCACGAAAACGTCGTAACAAAATTTTACAACTTGCAAAAGGATATCGTGGAGCACATTCTCGACTTTTTAGAGTAGCTAATCAGCAAATAATGAAAGCTTTACGCTATTCATTTGTTGGTCGAAAGCAAAAGAAACGTACTTTTAGAAAAATTTGGATTACTCGAATAAATGCTGCTTCAAAATTAAACGGTACATCTTATAGTCGATTAATCCATAATTTTAAAAAAGCTAATATTGATCTAAATCGGAAAATGTTAGCACAATTGGCTATCTTAGATACAAAAACATTTAATCAATTAATAGCTATTTCAACTTAATAGTATTAAATTTGAATACTAAATTATGAATTGATAATTTTCAAACTATACTTTTTACTATTAAAATAATTTATTAATAACTAATCTTTAAGTTGTTATCTCAAGCTTGTCGGTTTCATATACTTTTACTAATTTTTCTAACTTTTTAAGCTTATATTAATTAGTATTATAACTATAATGTAATTTAGAAAGTTAGTATAATCTTAGAATTTTATGAGTGTAGATCAAGATTTAGAAAAATTACTTGATAATTTACCATTTTTTATTCAAGAAAATTTAACTAATCATAGAAACAAAGATAAACTTGTTGAAATTGTGATGGATTTAGGACGACGCCCCGAGGCACGATTTGCCAATGGATCAGAATATTTATCTCAAAAAATGGTTTCATGGCAAGATATTGATTATATCACAAAAAGAATTAGTCACTTTAGTGATGATAATCGAGCTGGTATTGAACGGACTTTGCATCGTATAAGTTGTATTAGAAATCGACAAGCTTTAATAAATGGATTAACTTGTCGGGTTGGTCGTGCAATTTTTGGAACAATTAGTATAGTTCGTGATTTATTACAATCAGGTCAATCGATTTTAATTTTAGGCAAACCTGGTGTGGGTAAAACCACAATTATTCGTGAAATTGGCAGAGTTTTATCCGATGAAATGGGAAAAAGAGTAATAATTGTCGATACTTCTAATGAAATTGCTGGAAACAGTGATATACCTCATTCTGGTATAGGTCGTGCCCGTCGCATGCAGGTTGCAAAAACAGAATTTCAGCATCAAATTATGATTGAAGCAGTGGAAAATCATATGCCTGAAATCATTATTATTGATGAAATTGGGACTGAACTTGAAGCTCTTGCTGCACGAACTATTGCTGAAAAAGGGGTACAACTTGTTGGTACAACTCATGGTAATTGTTTAGAAAATTTAATAAAAAATCCTTCTTTAGCTGATCTAATTGGGGGTATCCAATATGTTACTTTGAGTGATGATGAAGCAAAACGGCGAGGAACACAAAAAAGTATTCTAGAACGGAAAGCATACCCAGCATTTCAAATAGTAATTGAAATTAATGAACAAAATTCTTGGACGATTCATGAAAATGTAAAAAACTCTATTGATTTAATTTTACGTGATAATTATTCTGTTTCTCAAATTCGTCAGTTTTCAACAACTGATAAGACTTCTTTAAAATATAAAAAATTTCAAACAAATTCTAATTCTGTTCCCCTGTTTAATTCCCAATCTTATTCGAAGCCAATTCATATTTCAAATTCCACTAATTGGACAACTTTAAGTCAACAAAACTATGTAAAATATGGGAATTTGAAAACTAAAAAATTATTAATTTATACATATTCCCTTTCAAATAATTTAATTAAAGAAGCAACCCGCAAGCTAGGACTTACATTTCTGGTAACAAAAGAAATTAAACAAGCAAGTTTAATTATTGGATTAAAAAAACATCTTAAGCAAAATCTTAAATTAAAAAAGTTGGCAAAACAAAGAAATATTCCAATCTATATTGTTAATCGAGCTAGTGTATATCAACTAATCAAGTTGTTTCAATCTTTAAATTATTAAATTTTTAGTTTAAGTACTATCAATTCTTTGCTATTTTATAGTATACTAAGAAATAGCATGTGTGTAGACGGAATCTTTTTTTACCAACATTATATATTTATATTTCATATCAATCTTAGCTAAAATTATATAAAAAAGGAAAAATATTATGTCAGAGGATAATCTTACAAAATTACAAAATATTGTTGGAGTACAGTTAGGAATAGATCCAAGTAATATTAAACGCGAATCAAATTTTACAAAAGAGTTAGGTGCTGATTCATTGGATGTTGTAGAATTAGTTATGGCATTTGAAGAAGCATTTGAAATAGACATTAATGACGAAGCAGCTGGAGAAATTGTTACTGTTCAAGATGCATTAGATTATATTGAAGGAAATTGGAAAAAAGATTAATAAGAGCTTTTCATAAAAGGAACTACTTAATATATGGTTCCTTTTTTAATTTTAAGAATTAATGAAAACTCATTTTTTTTCTTAATTTCTAGAGAAATTGCCTTCAATAATCATATCGAATTGATATAATCTATTTCTCTTTATACTGTAGTAGATAAAAATTTTTGGTAATTAATAATTAATAAAATTTCTATTATTAAAAAGAGGTTGCTAAATCAATTTAACTTATGATATCATATATATGTCTTCTAGTCACATTAATATATAGTAAGTTTGTCGGGATATAGCTCAGTTTGGTAGAGTACCTGCTTTGGGAGCAGGGTGTCGTAGGTTCAAATCCTACTATCCCGATAAGAACATCTTACTCTAAAAACTTAATACAAATCAGATTTGAAGATAATTATATGAGAATTTATGTAAAGGAGATGATTTTTGATGACATTTATAGAAAGTAATGTCTTTACGTCAATTAATCCATTTGTATTACTTAGTCAGACTGCTTATGATAACCCGACATCAATTAAAAATTATCTAGAAATATTTGTTTTTAAAGGCTCTATTTTTAATAACTCTTCTAACATTTTTTACACAGATTCTGTCGAAGGTTATTACAACTTAATTGTTACACAAAAAAATCCAGTATTTTTACCAAATTGGATCTCAGAAATTATTCAAATCTTTGGGAACCAACATATTAATACAACAAATTTACGAACATTACAAGAATGGAGTTTTGAATTTTTAAATAAATTTAGAATATTATGTGAAATACGAGCAGCTATGTGGTGGTGGTTAATGTTTAATCCTTATCAAGAGCCCTTTAATACACTAAGAGTTTTAACAGAATGGTATCTAACAGCATTTACAGGAACTTTTCCTATTATTTTAGGAATTGATATTGGACCCAGTATTTCTATTAGTTTACTTGGTTTTTTATTAGATGGTTTAAATAGATTAGTTTTTACGATGCCTTATCTTCCAAGTGAAGGGGAAAACTTTACTATTAATGACTTATCTTCATTAGATAATACTGCATTAATTAATTTGATTAATAAACTTGGAGTTGATGAAGTGAGAATTTTTCGTTATCTACCTTCTCTATGGTACAAATATCCAATCCCGGATAACATTCGAGAATATTGGTATACGAAAAAACCTGAAATCCTTGAATATTTTTTGAAAAATTATGGTAATTTAGGGATTGATTTTCTTCCTGAGCGTATTTTACAAGCAGAGTACGAAAGTCGTATAAATCATCAAGTTATGATGACGACTGGTAATCATTTTCATGAGATTCCAACAAATTTTATTTGTTCGATAAATCAACTATTAGATAATAACATTATTATTAATGAAATAGTCAAAGTCTCACAGATTTATGGAAATATATTTCACAGTTAAATTATTTTAATTAACTTTTATACGATTTATAATAATTAAATCAATTTCATTATAAGACATAGTATATGTATACTATAAGGTATCAAAAATTTAATAGAAATTTAAGGAAATTTTAAGAGAGTTTGATCCTGGCTCAGGATGAACGCTGGCGGTATGCCTAACACATGCAAGTCGTACGAGAGTTTTTAACTCAAGTGGCGGACGGGTGAGTAACACGTGAGAATTTACCTTTAGGAGGGGGATAACAATTGGAAACGATTGCTAATACCCCATATGCTTAAGAGTGAAATAGATTTATCTGCCTAAAGAAAAGCTCGCGGCTGATTAGCTTGTTGGTAAGGTAATGGCTTACCAAGGCGACGATCAGTATCTGGTTTGAGAGGACGATCAGACACACTGGAACTGAGACACGGTCCAGACTCCTACGGGAGGCAGCAGTGGGGAATTTTCCGCAATGGGCGAAAGCCTGACGGAGCAATACCGCGTGAGGGAAGACTGCCTATGGGTTGTAAACCTCTTTTTTCAGGGAGGAAGATATGACGTGTACCTGAAGAATAAGCATCGGCTAACTCCGTGCCAGCAGCCGCGGTAAGACGGAGGATGCAAGTGTTATCCGGAATCACTGGGCGTAAAGCGTCTGTAGGTGGTTTAATAAGTCGGCTGTTAAATCTTGAAGCTTAACTTCAAAACTGCAGTCGAAACTATTAGACTAGAGTATAGTAGGGGTAAAGGGAATTTCCAGTGGAGCGGTGAAATGCGTAGATATTGGAAAGAACACCGATGGCGAAGGCACTTTACTGGGCTATTACTGACACTCAGAGACGAAAGCTAGGGTAGCAAATGGGATTAGATACCCCAGTAGTCCTAGCTGTAAACAATGGATACTAGATGTTGAACAGATCGACCTGTGCAGTATCAAAGCTAACGCGTTAAGTATCCCGCCTGGGAAGTATGCTCGCAAGAGTGAAACTCAAAGGAATTGACGGGGGCCCGCACAAGCGGTGGAGCATGTGGTTTAATTCGATGCAACGCGAAGAACCTTACCAGGGTTTGACATGATACGAATTTCTTTGAAAAAAGAAAGTGCCGTTTGGAACGTATACACAGGTGGTGCATGGCTGTCGTCAGCTCGTGTCGTGAGATGTTGGGTTAAGTCCCGCAACGAGCGCAACCCTTGTTTTTAGTTGCCTTTATGGAACTCTAGAAAGACTGCTGGTTATAAACCGGAGGAAGGCGGGGACGACGTCAAGTCAGCATGCCCCTTACACCCTGGGCTACACACGTGCTACATTGGACGAGACAATGAGATGCAACTCTGCGAAGACTAGCTAATCTATAAACTCGTTCTAAGTTCGGATTGCAGGCTGCAACTCGCCTGCATGAAGGTGGAATCGCTAGTAATCGCTGGTCAGCTACACAGCGGTGAATTCGTTCCCGGGCCTTGTACACACCGCCCGTCACACCATGGAAGCTGGTTATGCCCGAAGTCGTTACTCTAACCAATTGGAGGAGGATGCCTAAGGTAGAATTAGTGACTAGGGTGAAGTCGTAACAAGGTAACCGTACTGGAAGGTGCGGTTGGATCACCTCCTTTTTAAAGAATTGTATTAATCTTTATCATTAAATTGTGGTCGATTAAAATAAATACTATTTGAATCTAAAGATTCAAAGGGCTATTAGCTCAGTTGGTTAGAGCGCGCCCCTGATAAGGGCGAGGTCTCTGGTTCAAATCCAGAATGGCCCAGCGGGGGTATAGCTCAGTTGGTAGAGCATCGCCTTTGCACGGCGGTTGTCAGCGGTTCGAATCCGCTTACCTCCACATTTATAGCAAAATATGGGTTTTGTTTTTAAAGAATTAGAAACTTTAAGTTTCTTTGTTAAATTCAAGGAATTAAGAGTTTATGGGGGATACCTTGGCATTCAGAAGCGACGAAGGACGTGGTTACCGACGAAACGCTTCGGGGAGCTGGAAACAAGCTAAGATCCGGAGGTCTCCGAATGAGGAAACTTTATAAATAACTCCTTATTGAATATATAGATAAGAAAGAGCGAACCTAGAGAATTGAAACATCTTAGTATCTAGAGGAAAAGAAAGTAAAAACGAT